GAAAGCTTACTTTCACGTGGCTTCTTTGACCATTTTCAACCTTAGGCGATTTAATCAGTCTTGCTTTGCCGCTGCATTGAAGTGAAAGCGTCTCGCTCTTGCTCTTCTCTTCCTTGAAGGAATTGAGTAAAGGGTCCTATCCGAGATCACGAATCCGCAGCTATTGAATTAGCAGCACAGTTAATCCAAGTGAGAGAATCAGCTCTTACTCTTAGCGGTCTGTGAGAAAACCAATCTATTTCTCCGGTTAGTAGTAGTGGGTCAATCAATGCCAAACAGTATGAGAGCCTTTCAGCTTCGCCAGAGATTTTTTGGCCCGCCCTTGTCCTCATTATGAACCAAATTTCTTTCTTCTTACCTTTCTCGGCTTTCCCTTATTTATTAAAGGCTATTGGGATAGAAGAATAGGCTGGGATTTCATCCCTATCCCTGGCTATTGAATACCCAGTGTTGGTAATAAGCCTTACCGCTCTTACTCTTCCCACTGCATCGAGAATAACCTGCCTACCCGCAGTTAATGGCATTTCCGCAGCCTACGCGCTAATTAGCTTCCGATGTCGAAAATTCTCCGGCATTGATTGAAGGTAATCACTTCAAGCGAAGAAGCTAAGTCCGCTATTCGGTCAAACTCTGATAGGCCCCCCATTGGTTCATATAGAATCCATGTCCTCAAAAAACATTCTTTTCGCTAAGCGTATATAATAAAATAGAGTGAAAGAGTCCACCCCGAAACCAAGGGGATACTATAAAATCCCTGACGAGCGAAGAAGTCAACATAGTTGCCAAGTTGGGAAATCGCGTGTATCCGCTACAATTTGATACTGTATGCGAAGGCATGGCATACTAACCAAGCAACAGCAGCGCGCACAAGCAGAATTATATATATATAGCAGCGAATCACATTCCATCGAAGAAATATAGTTGCTATGACAAGGGAGATAGGGGAGGTCTGCTGGTCGATCCTTTCAAAGAAGGAGCTGACCGATGAACATAACGAAAAAACCGGCTATGAAAATGGGCATATAGAAAGGCTGGATCTTATATGACTCACTGTCAGATCGTGAGAAGACAGGTGAAGAATCTCTCTCGGTGAACCCGGGGTCCCCTCTGGGGAACTGATTTGGGGAGGGGCCCCCTCTGGGGAGACTGACTCCAATCTTTTTTGAGGGGTACCTCACATCCGATCCTAGGGTTCCTACTGGGCGATGGAAATGGGCATAAAAAAAGTTCATATCATGAGGTTGATTTTCATTTCTTTCGTTTTCGCAGATGAGTTGTAGCTTCGTTGAGCCGATTGATCGCGAATATATTAGTTGGGAATTGGATCTCTGCAGTGAAGGGCCTAGCTGCTAAAGCTAAAGATCCACTCGAAAGGGCGGGAAAGCGAAGAAAGAAATTACAGCTAACTCATTGTCCTGGAAGTCTTCTTCTTCTTCTACGATCTTCTGATCCGGCAAACTACACTTCTAGCTCTTTCAGTGGTCTTGAGTGTGTACGTGTACTTCCAGTAAAGCATTCAACCTTTCTTTCATTCCAGCCATCAAATCAAAAAACCCCCCGGGGCCCCCGTAGGGGAATTGAGAGCTAACTGCAAAGAAGACTGAACCGCTCGTTCAGAGTCGGCAAGAGCAATCCGAATTGATGGAAGCATTTTCATAGGATAGGACCTTAGCTAATTCATCTTAGCCCGTTTGATTATAATGTGAGTTCTAGTCACAGATTTTCGCTATCTGCCGGGAAATTGGAATCCGGTTTGATCTTCGATACCTTTTCCACGAGTCACTCGCTTTTCAGCATTGAATCAGTCACTTCCTTAGCACTACTGGCCCTTCCTCCCAGAGCATAAACCATTCTTGCTGCCTTCAACGACAACATCTGCGGATGAAAGGAAATAGCCGCCCTCCTTTTTCTTTTTGATTCGTCCTAGTTCTTTCATTTATGGTGAAATATCTTCATTTCCTATTTGACATTTTCACCCGCTTCACCTTCTTTCCTTCAGTTTCTTCACTCTCGTATCTGCTTTTTTTCATTCATCAAATATTCCCACTCCTACCTTCTCAGAATTGTTCTCGATAGTGACTGCACTTCCCCTTTTTTGAGTTACAGAATCGCACCGTGAAGTATCTTTCTTTGATCGTTCGCGCACAAGACCGTATAGACGACAAGGAGGAAGGAATCCTTTTCACTTCAATAGGGGGCCCCCGTAGGGGATCTTACTTTTGATGGATCGAGGAGAGGTATGAACTTCGAGGGTTCAATGCTGCTAGAGAGCTGCTGCACTGGAGCTTCTCTGGCTGAACTTCGACAGCCAAGCCAGCCGGAGCAGAGGAATCCTTATATCAGAGGGATGCGTCAAAGGCAGACGGAGCAGGTCCAGACTCATCTCATTATCATGAGTGGCTATCGATCAAACCATGGAACACTTTTGCTCACCGGGAGCGGGAGGAATAGCTTGATCTGAACTGAAGAAGGGGCCCAGAACCAACCTATTTGTCTTGTCTCTAAAAAGTTGATGGATTGAGTCGTTCTGGTTTGAGAAAGGAGCACCGCCAAGCAAATGATCTAATGGTTTTCCATCCTCCGAAGACCCATAGAGGCGAATGAAAGCTCTGAACCAGCGATTCAGAAGTTCCCCTTACTATATGGGGGGGCCCCCCAAAGACCTTCAAAACCTACCGGGAGAAGTCCACCTACTCAGGCATATCTTTCTTATCCTCCTGGTCCTCCTTCCGAACCCGTACGAACTCAAGCGGATTCATCCCGGCCCCGGGCTCGACCGGATGCCACTTCGGCAGGCAGTCTATTCGTATGCCCGGAGCTGCTGGACCGGGCCAGTCTTCTACTGTGGCTGTGGAAGAGGGGACGCCTTCGTTTGTGCAGGAAGAGGCCGTGGGAACCCCTCAGGAGCACATCACCGGACCTCCCGAGACTTCATCGCCCGCCAATCCGGTTCTCGAGACCTTTCCTGACCCGCTGAGACTTCACGTCGAGCCTCATGAGGACGGGTCTCAGAGGATGATCGTCGATGCCTCCGCGACATCTAGCACCTTCGGGAAGCACGGGCTGCATAACACCCATGCTATTGGGATCTCTTTTCAACCGGATGCCGAGAGGCTATCTGTGATGGACATGGACGACCTATGCACAGGTCCACCACAGATAGCCTCGGCTTGGCCCTCGCCCGCTTTTTCGAGCACCATCGGAGGGCGACAGCCGAAAGAGAGCGTCTCGGTGCTCTCGAGAAGGAGCATAAGCAGCTGAAGGAGAGGTACCGGCTGCTGTGCTGAGGTCGACGAACAAGCGCCTGAAGCTGGAGATTGAGGATGCTGAGGCAGTCTCGAAGCTTAATGCTGCCGAGGCTGATATGGCGAGGAAGGAGGCGGAGCAGTTGTGGAGATCATGGAGAGTGAAGGGTGAAGGAGCGGAATAGTTATCGCGAGAGGAGAAGAAGAGGCTGGAACTGGAGCTCGAGACGCAGGGCGGCCAGGTGACAAGTCTGCTCCGGGAGGTGGAAGTGCTGAAGAGGTAGGGGGCCGACCCGAGAGAAGCAGCCCGGCTCGGCTCAGGGAGGAGCTGGAGAAGACCCGGGCCGATATGCAGACCAAGATGGACGCAGCCCTCATCACCCTCCAGCAACGCCACGAGGAGGAGCTGAAGAAGCTGCGGTCGGAGAAGATGACAGGGGAGGCCGCTCTCGCCCGCGTACTAATAGACGGATAGACGGACGGGGAGATCCTTGATAACCTTCAGCTCTACAGTTGGGCCGAGGGGGCCGTGGCCGCCAAGACCCAGTTGAAGAAGGCTGGGGCTCTCGGAGAGAAGGCGCTGGAGAGTTTTGATATGGATATGGAGGCGGCCCTCAGACTCGCCCCCGAGGAGTATCTTCCGGATGACTATCTTGCCTCCTGCAGGGAGCTTGTGAAGCACTATTTATATGAAATCAATGTCAAGACTTACTTTTCTATCCATTCTTCCCCTTACTATATGGGGGCCCCCCTTCTTTTGTATTGTCGTGAACGACATTGATATTGCAATCTGATCGTCGGTTTGTGTCTTTGGCGACTTTGTTTTCACTCGATTGTGCTACCTGTGAGTGTGAATCACGTAGGGTCACTTTTTCAGTTTCCTGGGCTGCTCGTGAGGGTTGCCCGAGGACCAGGTATGAGTCGGTCGCGGGGACCGGCTCGTGGTTCGACCGGTTTCCCGACCCGCTCTACGAGTGCCGACGACGATGCGGCCGCTCTGAGGAAGCCCACGATACTCTTCCCCGTCTGCACTGCCGATGCCATCGCGCCTCAATGGTGGTATCGGGGACCAGGGTCAGTGTACGACCGACCCCTGGGGCCTTTTTCACTCGAGTTGCCCGGGGGCTATCGAGGACCAACGAGCGGAGAGCGGACTCCCCGTCACATATTCAGTTCCCCTTTTGTCTTTTAGAAGTTCCCCAAAGGGGGCCCGCCCCCCCCTTCCCATCGGGGTTGGCGAGAAGGAGGGCGGTGCCGGATGGTATGTTTGCCGCCCGGCACGTTGCTTCTGGTCCGGGGCCGGGGCACAAGATGGGGAATCACCTCTGGGGATCGTGATATGGGGAAAATCACTATTCATATGGGGAAAGACCTATTCATCAGTTCCCCAACCCCAAAAGGGGTTCCCCGAGGGGGAACCGAAGGGGAACAATCTGGGGAATTGGGAGTCGTTTTTTTTCTCTTTCTTTTATGATTCCCTTGATCCAAACTGGAATGTGAACATAAAAAGACGACGTATTCGCGAGCGCACCTAACGATGACTTTCGTCAGTAGTGTGAACCAGGACTAGAAACTGGCCCCTGCAGTGTAAGCCGGGAGTACTGCAAAGGCTTGCCGCCTTGCATGCAAGCGAAGCGCTATTGGCGGCAATGAATAGCTCACTGAGTGATGCCCCTTTCTAATAAATTGAAGCAGTCAGCCGGGAGTACTGCAAAGGCCCTCGATTGTTCCAGATAGAAGGATCATGGCGCCCCGGAACCATGCCATCCAGCAGCAGCATCTCCTTGCGTGCAAGAGACTTCTATGCCGGCCGTGATTCCTGTTGAAAAAAAAAAGCGGCAGCTAAAGCAAATCGAAAGCATTTTTTTTTTCTTATGATTCTTTGCCAACCAACCACTTGGTACCAAGCAACCGGTTAGCAGTAGCGCTTTCAAAGTAGAAGAGTGGTCTCTTATCTGAGAAGTGGTGGTGCTTCAGGATTCCAATAGCGCGCTATCCTCTTTTTCTTGAAAGAAAGTGAGTCAGCGTAGCGAAGCATATACGTTAGATAAGTCAGCAGCGTAATAAGCCGTTTCAGAAAGTCAAAAAGTTGACTCTATAGGGCAGAAGTAATGAATGCCGGAATAGAACATATGATTGATTGAATGAAGTGGCTGGCGTGGCGAGAAAAAGAAGTGTTGGTCCCATGCACCATGTCTGCTGCCTGCTCTTGTCATGCAGGCTCCCGGGGCTCTTTTCCTTTGGTAAAGATGGGGCTCCCCCCATAAATTACTCTTAAAGCCTTCCTATGGACGAAAAAACAAATGGTGCTCCCGCGTATCAGACTTGATTTTCGGCAGCATTGCATTGATAGAAAGTGGTAAGTCGGTTTGGAATTCTTGTATAAGCGAGCAAATTGCCCCTCTGAAAGGCCTGTTCTAGTTCTGGCAGGGCTCCTGTTCTATCTAAGCGGGAGCAGGGTTCGCCCCTTATCCTTGAAGGAGGCATTCAAGAAGGGGAGATGGAAGGGCAACCGTGCGGAATGCAAGGCGCGCAGCGGTGGAAGCGAGCAGGCAGGAATGAAGGCTGCGAACGATACACTGAATTTATTACCACTGGTGTAGTGGTGCTTCGACCACATCAATCTCAATAAGGAAGAAAGGAATGCAAATTCTATCTATCTATCAGAAATGAAAAAGAACTGAGAACAGTTAGTTAGGCCAGATTCAGTTCTTGGTCGCTCGACTTATAATAACTTATAAGAGAGGAACGAACCGCTCTTTACTTTTCCCTGAGAGGTTAGAGATGAACCGCCGAATATAGGCCAGACGCCCTTGTAATCCCCGTAGCTGTTTCAAGCTTTTGGGAGGAGGCATCTCCATGATAGCTTTGATCTTGGAGGGGTCTATTTCAATGCCCCTGTGTCGGACTAGAAATCCGAGGAATTTGCCGGATGATACCCCGAAGGCACATTTGAGGGGGTTCATCTTCAGGTCATATTTGCGAAGGCGGTCGAATGGACCACATAGAGGAGGCACTATTAAAACTGACAAACGCTGTCAACCCAGACACGGGCGACGTCCGCAACTATCCCCCGGGCTCACCTTCATCCAGAGAAAAGCGAGCCGGAGGTGAACTCTCATTCTCGCCCGCGCGGTGAGTCTCCGTCTCGTCCCCCGTCCACCACATGATTTCTACGCCGGGGGCTACCTCTCCGTTCTCCGACGCCATCAACGCCGCTGCAATACCAGAAAACTTCAAGGTTCCAAAGCTCAACATGTACTCGGGAAAAGCTGACCCCGAGGACCATGTCTTGAGGTTCGAGACCTCCATTACCTTCGGCACTCTTTCTGATGAGTGTCACTGCCGTCTATTCATCACCACTCTGAAGGATGCGGCACTTCAGTGGTTCATTAAGCTCCCGGCTGGTTCCATCAGTTGTTATTGTTATGACCAGCTCATCAGGGGGGCTCGGTTTGCCCCCTCGCGCAAGCCACATTAGAGCTTTCTCTCCCTCGACCGGATTCGGCAGCAACCGGGAGAGAGCCTCCGGAGTTATGTCGACCGTTTCTATCTCAGAGACGGCCTATTTATTACTCTATTACTTGCCACCTCTGACATCTCGATGTATGCCCTCTGCTGGGGGCTGATAAAGACGGACCCCTTTTATCTATCCCTGGCCAGAACTCCGCAATGTTCCTATAAGCCGAGTACAAAGTTCTTCCATCCAGATTCTTACTATAGAGAATTAAGGCAGAAAGATGTGCCTTTCCTTATTCCTTAGAAGGCTGTTATTATCAACCAAGGAGATAAAGGCTGAACACAAAGAACACCTTCAGGATCCGAGGCTCTCTCAATACAAAAGAGAGTACGATGTTGCTGAAAGAAAACCGATCAGAGATATTCGGCTAAAAGACCGCCTATTTACTCAACAAAAGATATCTCTCTTATACAAAGCAAAGTATATGGAGGGACCGGACCGCCTTAAAGTTTAAGGGTGCCACTGCGGTGGCCACGGTCTCTGGATGGGGGAGTCCCGACGGAACTCTCATAGAGAACCTGGTATTCCTGCCTTTCACTCAAAAAAGGTCAAAGGCAAGCGTCATCCAAAAACGGAAGCCACTCCTGTCTTCCCCGTGGAAGAAGAAGATGCTAATGGAGTCCTTCAGCAACAACTGAACTGGACAAAGATTGCTTTATAAGCACTCTAAAATCGGTCCTGATCTCTCCGAAGATATAAGAGAAGTTCAGCAAGCCATTACGACTCTCCAAGGCTAGTTAGGAGAAGTGAAAGAAGAGCAAGGAGTATGGGCCTGAACGATCTCTAGTATCTCCAAGAGGCCGATATCGGAGTCTTCCGCAGGCACATCACACCAGCAATCGAAAGCCCCCCATCCCATATAGTAAGCTTTGATCCCCTGCTAATAATACTGCTCGCATTCCGTCCCAGTTCCTGACCTCCTGTGGGTGGGGATCAGAAGTGACTTGCTCTAATGCACCTTGTACCTAGCCCTCTAATTCAGAATTTCATATTCTTTCGTTTACATGAAAACGAAGAGTTTGATTTCTGACCTTATACGACTCGATTTGCCACCACTACTTTCGGAGTAGACCGCTTGCGAACAACATGGAACGGTCTTTCTTTCTGAAACGGCTTATTACGCCCGTCACTTTGTATTATTGCTTACCTAACGTATACAGATCGCTTTCCATCCATATTATGCAAGGGCGAAGTAGTACCAATTGCCGTGTGCTCTAAAGCTAGTCAGGAGCTTTGACCGTTTCAACGAGTCGAGTCAAAAGTCGATACCGTCGAGTTTTATATTGGCTCTCCCAGAAAGAAAGTCGAGTGATATGCGCAGGTTGAATCCGAGATGCGCATGGAAAGGGACCAAGCAAGTGGTTTAGGAAGCCGGACCAATAGCCGAGGGGACTTTCTTCTAATACCAACTCCCCCCCCCTCGATGGTTATGCCCTAAATTCATCCAAGGAAAGAACTCATACTGAGAACATTAATCCATGCATTGCCTCTTTATTCTATTATATTAGGGGTTAGACTAATCCGACGGATGAATGCCTTGATCAGCTCCTTACCTCGCCCTATTTCGCCTACAATCACAGGACAGGCCAATAGAGATTGCAGCTCAACCTGAAAGCCTGAGCTTACTATATAGGGAGCCTATCTAAGTAAGGGGGTTTGGACTTCCGAGCAAGGTTCAATAGGCCTGGTTTTCAATAGTTCCACTACCTGGTTCTGGAGAATATGCATGGGTGGGACTCAGAGAAGCAAGCTCGAACTAGGTTGGGCCATGTCTCTCGCTTATGCTGCTTGACGCAACTACCACTGGAAAGCGTCCAACAAGCAAGAGTTCCACGCCTGGGAAGGCTTATTCACCGAATTCGTACTGCTGAAATGAACAACCCAACCGCCATAATTCGTTTTGGTATATTAAGTAAGTAATTATTTGTTTGAACCTATGATATAACTGCAGGGGATACTTCTGGAGGTGAGGCAGAAGCTTTCTAAGGGGCCAGTCCTAATCTTTTAAAGTTCCACTAAGACTAAGGCTTTTAAGGGAGTTAGAGTAGTTGTGCACTCTCGCTAAATGCTTTCCGTTCCATTCCTAAGCCCCCCTAATGTAACTATTAAAGTTTTCCTTTTTCACCTGCCTTGTCGAGGTAGAAGATGTGGCATTAGTTCGAAAACACTTTATTAAAGTGGCGAATCGGCTACTGATCTTTGACTAAGCGCATGGATTCAGCCTTGGTCTTAGCCGAGGCTATAGATGAATCGATCAGTGGCAACTAAGGGAGAAGTTACTCATAGACTTCCCAGCTCCACTCCTTTTCAGGAATATGCGTTTATACTATGAATTAAATAGTACGTAAACCCCCGCCCAGATGAGTTCGGCATACATGAAGCAGGCGGTTGATGCCCACTTTCACTTTTTGAAATTCCCATGTGCTCATAGATCGTCATTACTCGGTGACGGATCTTGGATCTCTTATCGGAACCGCCCCATATAATATAGTAAGGGTAAGGGAAAGATGTCCCTGCCAAAACAAAGAAAGTCAGTCTGTCAGACACTTTGATTTCACGCTTCTGTGAAATATATACACGAATCCTTTCTTGATTATAATTGGAACCCCCCCTCCTATGGATCCATCTCACATCAATAACTCTACCTCTTCCACCTATAGGTAGTCTTAGAGAAGTTTCTTTTGCAGTGGATACCTGAATGTATAGCTCGTAATAATCTATCCTCTGGGGCATATGACGATTCATTCGCTGTCTGAGGTGTTAATTTACCTACTAATATATCACCTGTTTCTATCCAAGATCCCAGCATCACAATTCCATTTCTGTCTAAATTTCGGAGTAAATGAGCCTCTAAATGTGGGATCTCCTTAGTGATTCTTTCGGGACCTTGACTTGTTACATGAGTCTGAGTTTCATATTTTCGGATGTGAAAAGAAGTATAAATATCTTCATAGACCAGACGTTCGCTAATTAGTACTGCGTCTTCCAAATTGTAACCGCATATAAGCTACTAATACGTTTTTTCCTAAAGCGAGTTCCCCACCGGCTGTAGCCGCACCGCTCGCTTTAATTTGTCCCTTTTTAATGTATTTACCCCGCCGCACCTGAGTTTTTTGATGCATACAAGTATTTTTGTTGGAACGTCGATACATAACTAATGGAATGCTTAGAGTATCCCCACTACTTTACTTGATAAAATGATCTTGTGAGTATCAGTATAAATGATTTTTCCCTTAGACAAAGGACGTGTTTGGTTGAATGTACCATCCATTGGAATCCGCCGTAAAACAGCAGCTAACGACAGGATACAACAGCCTTTGGTTAATAGAGTTTCCAATGGCAAATATCCGTCTCTTCCCTCCTCGGTATTGACTGCTCCCTCCAACAATAAAACCTCCGAAGAGGACGGGACGTGATTCCAATACTGGCACCTTGAAATCCAATCCCCTTAACGCAACCAGATCATAGATCTCCCACATAAGACCAAAACGAGAGATGTTCTCATCTTTTCGCAGGATCTTATAATGGATCATCACTACTGGTGCATCAAGCAATTGTTGAATTTGAACCATAGGTGAAAGAGCAACCTCGCAATACCACTTCAGATAACTAAGGTATTGCCGAACCCACCTTGGGTGTACTCCGAGAAAAGAGCGACCTTAGGAGCACCAAAGTACTCCTCTGGGATGATCTTCAATTCTTTAGGTTTCAATCGTTTTCGAGACCGCGGAGATATGGATTGAGGGGCATTCCCCTTCCAAGCCATAGTTCAAAAGGTAGTTGCGATTGAAACCAAAATGATCTGACACGTGTGAAATGCCTTGCCCATAAATGGTCTATTTGTCCAAGTTGTTTATAACCTGCACCACCAACCCTACAAAGGGTACTAAACCGCTTCATAGGATAGGCCATATGGATTCCCATTAATCCATAGGGGTGGTAGAAGTTACAAAGGTTACGGATTGACACAGGAGAACAATCTACCCGTGCTTCCTTAACCCTGAACTTCTTGACAAACTCCAGAGCTCCTGAATCAGAAATCCCTAATTTCTGATATGAAATCGAAACCCCTAAAGCCTGAAGGGAGGACTCATAGACACCAGCAACTCTCTTATCAGCAATAACTATGTCATCACCGACAATGGCATACTTGGTGAACTTTTTAATCCAATAGTAGATTAGATACGTCAGTCATTGGTATCTAAAAAGTTCAGCACTATATTATATAGATGAAATAACAGTGCTATCATAACTCCGATTAAGCCATATTTATATACATAAAAGCCAAATTGGTATAACTGATAATAGGTAAAGCAAATAAAACCCATTTGAATCAAAATCATATAAAATAGAAAGAGTATAGAGGCTAGGAAAGCTCCAGCTATTCTATGGTAAATAGATAACGTCGAAGTGAACTGTGGCTTATAAATAGTAAGATGAGGAGATAACGGGCGAAGGAGAAAATGGGAAATGGATGGGATCTGTTTCAAAAGTAATGAAGGAAGGAGTCCACGTCGCGATTTCTTGCTTCCAATAGAGTCTGCACTCCAACCCGGGGTCGGGGTCTCGGGATCTTCATCGACTGGAAGATTGACCAAAGTGGAATGCTTACTTACTAAGGGCAGGGCTAACCGAACTGGGCAACTTTCACTGGTTTCATTTCCGAACAGAACTTCAACTCCCTTTAAAGGGACTCAATCGGCTAAATCAAGGCAATAGTGTTTTGTTTTCTCGAGTTCCTCTTCCTACTTTCCTTTTTGAGTAGAATACCTCGCCAGTTCCTTTTTCAGTCTTAGCCAAGTAGCCTTCACTCATCAACTCCGGTTTATGGCAAAACCCCTGTAGGTCCAAAGCCCTATCCCTGCCAAAAGGCTCTTAGGCCAGTTTAGCTGGATCGAGTCTATTACTGAAGCTTCAGTAATTCCATTTTACCTGGGCGAATGAGAGGGGGCCCCCTCTTTCAAGAGGCAAAAGCCCCTTTACTTTAGGGGTCTCAGATGAGCTTTCCTAATGCCTTCCTTCAGGTGGGAAATTTGGAAGAGATCCACGACACGAAGCGGAAAAGCGAAATTTCAAAGCGGCTTCGGAGCGCAAGGAGAGGGATGGGGAAGCCCCAAGCTACGCTAATCGAACAGACCTGACAGACTCTACTTCGCTGACTAGACTGAATAGCGCCAGATTGGACTTGAATTGACCTTCTCGCAAAGGAAAGAAGCGCTATGAACCTTCCCTATATGGAGATGCGGAACAGGGAGGTGTACGTCGGCGCCGACGATCTTCAAACAGATCATCTGGTGAAAAAACAGGAGCTAGTCCCCTATTTCACTAGGGCCAAAGAACTCATATCAGGATTCAGAGATAGAAAACAACCCTTGAAGCCATAACCATAATAAAGCTGATGCACTGGCCAGCCTTGCTGCAGCTATGGCCCTCAGCTCATTTGATACCATGTACATTTGCGTTGAAGGATAAAGGCTTCAACCATCTTTGCCAAAAGGTCATCCTGTTGACACACAACAATAAGGACAAAGAGATGAAATGAAGGTCTTCGTGGTCAGCTAACCTCGAGTGGCACTGAAGCCTTAGAAGTGACTGCAGAAGAGGATTGGCGACAACAATTGCTTGAATACCATACCTTAACTAGGGGGGATTCTATCAATGAATGCGCCCACTCGAATCCATATTAGACGTCGGGCTGTACAAGACACTTGTGAGAACAGAGTCCTCTATAGGAGAGCCTTCGATGGATTACTCCTAAGATGCTTGTCAAAGCCGGAATCTAAAGATGGAGGAAGCTCATGCTGGAGTCTGTGGCGCGCACCAGTCAGGGACAAAGTTCTACCATCATTGAGGCGACTGGGGTCTGACTGGCCTACCATGTCGGAAGACTCCATCAATTTTTCCAAGAGATGCCACGTTTGTAAGATACATGCAGACTGAATTTGACAGCCATCAGAACCCTGACATCCGACGGTAATGTGTTTTTTAAGGTTTGGGGCACAGATGTGATTGGCCCCATCCAGCCTCCCTCATCTAAGGGGCATATGTATATTCTGGCTGCCACAGATTCTTTTTCAAGTGGGCAGAGGCCACACCATTGAAACGAGTAAAGGGAAATGATGTGGAAATCGTTATCCGAAATCAGAAAAGAGCCCCGGTTAGAAGTCCCTGCTCACCTGATCTCCGACAATGGAACACCATTAAAAAACCAACAAATAGATCTACTTTGTAGAAAGTTTAAGATCCAACATTGTTTCTCTACACCTTACAAAGCTGCGGCTAATTGGCATGAAGAGGCTTTCAATAAGACACTGTGTAAACTTCTTATGTTCAGGCAGCCTGCCCCCCAACCAGCCAGTAAGGGTCCGGAGCCGGTCAATACGGTACTTTCATTCCTTCTATTCAACATATAAAGTATGCTGGTTAGCTCATCTGGTAGCTCGCCTTCTTCTTCTTCTAGTTCTAGCTAGCTGGTTGCTGCGACATAAGGAATACGTTAAGAATGGGTAGTTTTTGAGTATTTCTACTTTGATGGGGATTTAGGGATAACACATGCACATGAATAAACAGAAGCAATCGCGGAATAAGCAGAATACTCTCAATAGCATTGGAAAAGTACCAATAATTAAGGTTCAGGACGGTCAACAAGATACTAATTAAAAGATAAAGTTGTAGTTAATCACTAATCGTCTTTATTAGGAAAAAAAAGGGAAATAATAATAATAGTAAACCAGAGGTGGCGGGAGTTCCAACTTCCAAAAGAGGAAAGTACGATCCATCAAATTGATTCATGAGGAGGGGGGAGGAGGATGTGAATGGAGTAGGGCTAGGTAAATTGGATTGGTGAAGATGACTAGAGAAAGTCAAGGGAGAAATCCGCTTTACGGAGAAAAAATCTGACAAGACAATACGGCCTGTGATTGAGTGAGCTAGATTGATCGATGTCCGGAGAACGCTCGACTGATCAACTAAAACCAATTCTTCTTGGACGTTCGTTGACATCAATGCAATGGTACAATGCCTTTGATCCCGCAGTCTCTTTCATCGCAACCCCGTTCAAGAATCACTTTTTTCGTGATCGAATGACGAAAGAGATATACGAACTTGATAGGAGCATTCGCTGGAATGGGATAAGTTATTCTTGGATAGGATCCCAATGGGATCGTAGAATCCACTAAAGATGCAATAGGTATTTGGGATCGATCAGCTTCCAGTATGACCGAAGACTTTCTATCTGCATCCAGAATAACTACACAATCAGGTTTTTGGTTCGACCCGTCATTGATCTTCTTCTTTCTCGAACAGATTTGTTTCGGACTTGAACAAGAATTTGTCAAAAAAGCCCCGATCCTCCATTGAGAATCATTGATACAGCTCGCCATCTTTTCCATGATCTCAGATAGAAAGAGATTCTTGGTCTGGAACAAGAAGGAACGGCCTTTTTGACGAATGGGAGATCCTATAAAATGCAAAGTGTTTGGGTGTTTTGGCTAGCAATAAAGCGCCGGGTCCTGCCCTCGCCAAAACAAAAGTTTAAAGACCAAAACCTATCTATCTACCTCTCCAGACACAATATCTTGACGGAACCATGTTCAGTGCTGCAAAAGCGTAGGCTGTAGCCCCCTAACATCTTCGGCTCCTCGTTTTTATGAAATTACTCCTTTTGATGGAGATTTGTAGCATCATTCAAGTAAATACAGATTGAGATCGTAGAAACATGAGCTTGTGATATAGCTACACCTAATTCCGGACCGGTTAATGCTAGAACTATAAAAAAAGGACCAGGATCTCCTATGAAATAGAGAATATTATTCATTAATAGCATAGTCCAAGCAAACCCACTTAAAATCTTTACTGAACTATGACCGGCCATCATATTAGCAAATAAACGTATCCCTGAGCTTAATGCACGAAAACAATGAGGGATTAGCTCAAGGAGTACTAAAAAAGGTGCTAATGGCAGTGGGACTCCTGCGGGTAATGAGAAGCTAAAAAAATGAAGCCCATGTCTTTGAAATCCAACGATCGTAATGCCTATAAAAATGGAAAATGAGAGAGCCAAAGTAATGACAAAATGACTTGTCACTGTGAAGCTAAAGGGTATCATACCCTGGGGATTACGAAATAACAAAAAAGTAAAAGTGACCGAGATGCAAGGGAAAAACTTTTGTTTAACATTTCCGGAAAGACCACCTATTTGTTCGTTTACCAGGTTCGGCACGAAATCATGAATAAGCTCTACCAAGGATTGCCAAGCATTTGGCACTGACTTTCCCCCCCCTTTTTTCGTAACAAAAGAAATGAGAAGTAGGACCAAACCGAGAGTGAGCAGCATAGACAAGGATGGATTTGTGAATGAGAAAGAAAAGTCTCCTATATTCAAATCAATCAATGGGAGAATGGAAAATTGCTCAAGTGGGCTGGTGGGACTTATCCCCGCTAGATCCAGGGCATCCCTATAGGCTTCACTTGAGACTCCGTTTCTGTTCAAATCATCTAACAGGTACTCAAGAAAAGGGATATCGTCGCTTTCGCCATGTAAAGCTTCGGCCGCAACCAGAACATCTTGGGCACTCTTGTGAACCATCAACTCTCCCAATTTCTCGTGTATATCAGAGTGAAGCTCTACTATACGTTCACTGGACGGGTGAAGCGGGTTCAGGTTCAGACCCGTTTGAAAAATACCAGAATCAGGAGAATAACCCTGAGTACCGGACGATTGAAGACTATAATCGCTAATAGTCGTAGTCGTAGTGGATTGACTCGGAGTTATAGAACTCTTAGAAGTAGAAGAGTTCAGACTATTTTCATCAAAGAGAAAGATGCGTCGAAAGTTGAAGTTGTTCATTTGTATTTCCATTCTTTGACTGCTCTGCTCCCGAAACCGAAAAGATCAGGGAGACTTAATGATATTGGCGTTGGTTCTACCAACGAAACGAAGAACTTTCAGGAGCGAAACAATCAACCTCGGAAGACCAAATCTTCCAATGTCTCATTTCTGGGTCCAATGGAATGAATAGGTATAGGAAGAAGCCCCATCAAATAGATTTTTTGTCTTTCGACCATCTTTCGATTGTTAATACGAAAGGACCGCTGCTACAAGCAGTACTACACCTTTGATCGTGAAATATCGATTGCTTGTTGCACCCCGTGAATCACGTGAAAGTAGGATACTCCAAATTCGGGGGTAAAAGAGTTTCATAAAACGTTCTTGGTGGAAAAAAATGTGAGTGAAAGATCCCACCTTTTATCCATGAATCTAAAAAATAGTGAGAATTCTTGATCTCTCTCAATTCGAAGATCCAGGATTGGAATTGATGTCGTTTCATTGATTTCTCCTAAAGATTTCATTTCAATTGGAATTTGGTTATTCACGATGTACGAAGATCCCTTTTAAGCATCCATGGCTGAATGGTTAAAGCGCCCAACTCATAATTGGCAAATTCGTAGGTTCAATTCCTGCTGGATGCACGCCAATGGGAACATTCAATAAGTCTATTGGAATTGGCTCTGTATCAATGGAATCGCATCATCCATACATAACGAATTGGTATTGTATATTCATACCATAATATATGAACAGTAAGAACTAGAATTCTTATTGATACTGGAACTCATAGGGAGGATGGAATCAAATATGCAGTATTTACAGAAGGGGAACAATCAATATACTTCTAATGTCGAATCAGGATCAACTAGGACAGAAATAAAGCATTGGGTCGAACTCTTCTTTGGCGTCAAGGTAATAGCTATGAATAGTCATCGACTCCCGGGAAAGGGTAGAAGGATGGGACCTATTGTGGGACATACAATACATTACATACGCATGATCATTACGCTTCAACCGGGTTATTCTATTCCCTCTCTTATAGAGAAAAGAACTTAAAGCAAAAGACTTAATAACACGGCAATACATTTATACAAAACTTCTACCCCGAGCACACGCAATGGAGCCGTAGACAGTCAAGTGAAATTCAATCCACGGAATAATTTGATCTATGGACAGTGGTAAAGGTCGTAATGCCAGAGGGATCATTACCGCAGGGGGGAGGTCATAAGCGTCTATACCGTAAAATCGATTTTCGACGGAATGAAAAAGAGATATCTGGTAGAATCGTAACCATAGAATACGACCCTAATCGAAATGCATACATTTGTCTCATACACTATGGGGATGGTGAGAAGAGATATATTTTACATCCCAGAGGGGCTATAATTGGAGATACCATTGTTTCTGGTACAGAAGTTCCTATATCAATGGGAAATGCCCTACCTTTGAGTGCGGTTTGAACTATTGATTTACGTAATTGGAAGTAACCAATTAGGTTTACGACGAAACCTAGAAATCGATCACTGATCCAATTGGAGTACCTCTACGGGATAGCCCTCAACTGAAAACTGTTGAGTAACGACAGCAAGTGATTGAGTTCAGTAGTTCCTCATAGAAAATTATTGACTCTAGAGATATGGTAATATGGAGAAGACAAAATTGTTTGAAGCGCGCACAGAACCGGAAGCGCCCCCCGTTTCAAAGAGAGGAGGACGGGTTATTCACATTTCATTTGATGGTCAGAGGCGAATTGAAAGCTAAGCAGCGGTAATTATAAAGACCCCCCGGGGAAAAATAGAGATGTCTCCTACGTTACCCGTAATATGTGGAAGTATCGACGTAATTTCATAGAGTCATTCGGTCTGAATGCTACATGAAGAACATAAGCCAGATGACGGAACGGGGAGACCTAGGATGTAGAAGATCATAACATGAGTGATTCGGCAGATTTGGATTCCTATATATCCACTCATGTGGTACTTCATCATACGATTCATATAAGATCCATCTGTCTAGATATCATCATATACATCTAGAAAGCCGTATGCTTTGGAAGAAGCTTGTACAGTTTGGGAAGGGGTTTTTATTGATAAAAAAGAAGAATCTACTACGAGACTGGTCTACGATCAGTAGATCGGGTACAACTTTACCTTACCCGCTTCCGGGCGCAACTAAAGACGTGACGTTCGAATCCCACCTTCCATGGGGCGGGCTTCAAACTCCCCTTCTCAAGATAAGTCCCGGAACCTTTTACTTTCTTGGGCCTTGCCTTTTGCTTAGAATGGCGCTTATGCCTATTCCTCAAACAAAGACGATCACGCCCATCTCTTCAGAAAAAAAAGCCCTGCTACAAGACAGAAAGGAAATATGGCCCAGAGAGAGTGCGCTTGTATAACACTGTCTTCGATGCTTTTCTTTTCATAGCGTAGTAAAGTAGCCAGTCACTAGGAGTAGTAGGGCTATCGCTTACTCTTTCCCAGTTCCTAGCTCTAAGACTAGGTTAGGGGAGGAAGAAGCAAGAGGTATTTATTCCTATAAATAAGTAAAGCATACTACAACTCCTACTACTACTAGAAGGGTAGAAAGGCATAAAGCAAGGTAATCAGGAAAGGCAGAACTAAAGTAAGTCAAGCAGAAAAAGAGTTACAGTAAGGAAAGGGGTTCGTACCTTTATTCATAAGCTCCTCTAGGTCCCACTAGAATTAAATTAGTGCTTCTACCCGTAGATGCAGAGACGAGTCTCTTTGTCCGAAAGGAAGAGATTTCATCTAGAGACTGAAAGCTGCCTAAACTGGATCAATAGAACACATGCGCCATTACTATGCCTCAAGTTCTAGTTTGAGTTCTAAACGCAAGGAACAACCATATATTAGTAGTCTTATATTAGGTTCAAACTGAGATCTTGGAGCTAAGGCCCCCCTAAAAAAGTAGACTCTTGGAAGACATTCCCCTCGGCCCATTATTCCGTTTTCCGATGAACATTCTCTATTAAAGGTTTTTTTAAGTAAAGGCATCCAAATACGTATCCCTATTTTGTTTATTACGATAACTTACTATCGGGGGGATCGATCGCACTTCTTCTATTCAAGATTCTTTCTCTTTCTCTTCGCCCCTTTTACGTAAGCTCTGACTTCTAGGTCTCTCCTTCCTCCTACTCTTGGATTTGGTAACGTACCGAAAAGGCAAGGGCAAGCTCCTCAAGTAGAAGTGTGACTCTTGTTCGACAAATTCCTCTTTGTTGGTTCCCCATGTAGCTTTACTATATGCATGCCAACTCGGTAAGGGATTCATTCTATGCGGGAGCCAACAGAGTATAAAGGACCGCCCATCTTTTTTGCGGTCTTGGAGGTTCGATTCTAAGCTAAGAATAACCCCAATCAACCGGCTTCCAAGCCAGGCAAGCAGTTCTCTCTTGTTCCCTCCTAGCCGGGGGATGTTCCATTCTTCCGTCTTTAAGGGTATGGGGATGTCTACAAAAGTAGGGTTCATCTATCAATTGTCTCTCGAAGGGGGGGACCTCTCGCTACAGATACTGTAAAAAAACATCTTGAACATCGGGAAAGTTTCTATATTATACGGACGCTTCAAGGTCGAACAACTATGATATGATGGCAAGACGGGAGGAGGAGATTTATACGATTACTTCTTTAAAAAGATTCGGTAGGGTCTCAAAGGCAACTTTTTCAGTCTTATGTTCCGGAAGGAAAAGAAAGAATATCTGGGACTTCACAACTATGTTTTTCTGGCCCTCATCCCATTCTTTGCTCTCAAAGGCGGCAGGTGGCAGCAGAGAAAATCCTTTCCTGGCGGTGGTCAAACATCAAAGACTGGTTTTTCCATATCTGTGTGTGGTCCAGGTCATTCAATATCTGGACCATTAGGGACAGGAAAATCCATTCCGTCCGGAGAGGCAGGAATATAGAACCACTGAACTTCACTGGCCTTGACAGGGGTGGAAGGGGGTTTGGTTTGGACTTCCGGTTTGAGGCACCGAACAACTGGGGTGACTTTATCCGCAGGTAGCCGTCCTTATTGTTAGATCGCTTCCTCCCTGAAAGCTGCAGTTCTATATTGACCTATGAAAGGAAATGCTTATGATTTAGTTTACTACATTGAGCAAGAATCGAGACTCCCATCTCCGAGTTTCTACCCAGCGCTCGTCTATATGTCTCCCAGGTCCTGCGGTCTCTAGTAGACAGGCTTTCTTAAGGGACTAGCTGTCCCCCATGCTCTTGCTTTCGTTACCAAGGCTAGGAGGATCATCACCCACGTGTCAGCATTACTGGGTGACCTATCTGATGAGCTTGGCGACCTGACTAACTACATGAAGAGGTTGATGCGGCGTTGGTATGGCAGGCCCACTGTAGGGCCGTGACACATGCTAAGGAGGAGCTCCAGACAGCACGTTGTTCAGAGTCTCGTATTGCTCCGACGGTGAACATCATTGAGCGAGAGCTTATGTTGGCAGAGCATGAGCTTGCAGAGGCACGCCTCTGGGTTGAATCATTAGAGGCCAAGAGGACAGCTTCTAGAGAAGACCTTGCTAGGACTGCTGCCTCCGCATCAGATCTACACATTGTCCTTGCATAATTTAAGAGCCGTAGTTGTGGCGGTGATGACATTAGAAGTAGGGATATCTTCGCCAAGCTATGTCATCATCCTATCCTTTCTGAGGTTGGTAGCCTCTATTTTGTTTCAGTGGGCATTGTGTAGGCTTTGATCATTACTAACAGATTGGATATTTTCATCCGTGAATTGATACAACACTTTACATGTTTCTACCCGTTCTATTCAGAGTACCTGCGAACCCTTGTAGTAGTTGTTGCATTCTTTCTCGTTACTTCAAGCTCTTTAAGTAGCCTGCAATAGCCTCTCAAAAGCGATTGGTGAGCTATGAACCTGGAGGTGGTGATGAAACCAGTTTCTTGCCATGATGAGATTGGTGTGTTGCCTGCCCCCAGTCTGGAAATGATTATGAGAGTTTACTCCCAAGGTCATGGGATCCACTCTTTGCTCTGAGGCCGGGGTTTGCCCCCTGTGTCAAGGCAGTAATGAAGCCGACTTCCTTCCCATATCATGAGAGTAGCGGGATGGGATTGTCCCCGAAGGGTCAGACCTCTTCCGCATGAATTGGTGCGAGAACATAGTCGCGTTCGGGGGACACTTCTTGTGCTTGAGTAGAATACACCTCCTGAATAAGAAAAGGTCCTTCCCACTTATGTTGGAACGTGTTGCATCCGTTGGGTTACATTCATAGGCCTGATTACGGCTATCACTAGGTCTCCCGGCTTGACGTCTCTGAATCCTTTGATCGAAGGCTCTTGACACACTTGCCTGGTAGATTTCAAGCTAAAGTAAAGAACTCAGTCGTTTCTCCTCCAGAGTATCCAGCTGAAGGAGTCTAAGTTGCACTCTCTGGTCCTCTGTAAAGCCTTCCTGAATTGCCACTCGTCGGGTGGGGATTTGGACCTCCAGTGGGAGGGGAGGACTGCTTCTAAACCAAATGTAAAGGCATAAGGAGTGGAGCCGGTAGGTGTACGTGTAGTAGTACGGTACGCCCATGGTCCTTCGAGAAGCTTCTCATTCCAATCGCACTTTTTCTGAGAAACGATTGGAATGAGATCATATCTTTCAATGCCACTTTGTAATATCTGAGTTCGGAGTTTCCACCCTTAGAAAAAAAGTAGATTTCATTGACGTAGCTGTTCATCGAATTCCCGAACCCATATTTGTTCTCCAAGCGGGGGAATCGACTTTCATTCAATCTCTGCTTTCGGAACTCCCGAACTAGATGCCGGTGACCACCATCTTATCATTCCAAGTGGAATGAGACTATGGAAGCTACGTCTCTGTCATCACAGATTTTGGTCCGGCAATGGTTTAGATACTAAGCCGTCCCATCTGTCCAGCTGGTCCAAGGTGTGCAAACTGAAGGCCGACTGAGAATGAGGGACCTAGTTGTGTATTTCGAAGCCTTCTAGGCAAAGCTGCTTTGGCGTGCACTGAAAGGACGTCTTCCTTTCCTATATGGGCCCAAGAGGTGAGTGCATAATCTGGTGTAGAACGGAGGGGATATCAAAAGTTGATGTGCACAAGTGCTTCCTCTGATTGAAGTCGATTGCCTCCACCAATTTATTTGTACATCAACACAAGAAATGGCGAATTGGGATGACCTCAGTTAGACTGTGGGAAGATGGGTAGGTGGGGCCTCTCAACCAAGACATCGCGGTTGGCGAGTGGGGGACTATCCCCTCGGGGGCGAGGGTCAACTCCAGCTTCAATCGCTCCGAGGATGACAGGAAGAGACCGTATCTGAGTGCCGATCTTGTTTACTCTCCCTTTTGATCCTCCTGTTTTGACGCTGTTTTCACTCTTCCCCGGTCACTTACGGCATTCATTCAATTCCTATCCTATTGACTGTTGGCTGGATTCACTCACCAGCATTCCGGCACTTCGAAAGGAGGATGAGATGAACTTTTCTTTATATTTTCCTCAAACGAAGAGGCTCATCAATGAATCCTGTGCCCCAGTGAAGATGAAAGGGATACGGCAACGATCGGAGCATTCAACTTACCTGCCACATGAGAGATCTAACCACCCTAGCGATAAGGGGGAGAGTACTCGATTTCCTGGTAGCAACACCTTTTAGTGGTAGACGCGCATCTACACTCTGGATTTCGCCTAGCCGAATTCCGCTAGCAACTAGCACTTGAGATGCTGCGACTACGAAGACGGTTTCAGTTCGATGTGAGCTTGGCTCCCTGAAGCTGATCCTATGACTCAAGTACCTAATAAACCTTTCTTTGTTCGACCTAGCACCGACTCTTTAATACACTCTACCTTACCCATTGCTCAAACCGAGACCTCACAGTCTCATCCATCGATGATAGTTGGGTTGGGATCTCTTGCTTATGGGCCGAGCCTTCCTTGGTCTCTGAATGACAGACGATAGGCGAGATCTATAAGGACATTGTTAGCTTCTTTCTTTATATTAAAAAAGTATGCTGCTACAACATTGAATCTTATTCCATTCCGTACTTGTCAAAAGCGTTTGACTTCAAAGTCACTTCGTGTCGGATTAGTCTTCCACTTTAGATGACCCATTCGCATCACAATCCAACAACATCTCGGAACAAGGTCTCAGCCAAGTCGATAGCTCGTGAACTCGAGTCTGAGGGAGAAGGATCGTCGATCAGTGAGAGGCGAGATTGGCTATTGGAAGGATCGGTTCCATTGAGTTCAATAAGGGTTTAGATTGGAAAAGAAGGAACAAGGACCAAGACGAATAGGGAAAGGGTGGGCAAAAAAAGCAGAAAAAGAAGGGATGGCAGAACGAATAACGCGGGGTTTCTTTCTATATAAAGACATTTCTAGCTTACTTGCCCTTCTTTCCTTCCTTCCCCACCCACATACATATCCATCCTTACAACATCCGGTTTAGGGCACCAGACTGGCCCAGGAGATATATGATAGGGACGAAGCAAAACAAAGCAGGCAAGCACGCATTACTACAGGCAAGGGTATGGAGTCGGAAAAGTGGAAAGAATGATTCCAGTATAAAGCCAAGGTTAGAGGGTCGCTGGCAAGAACACAAAGAGATAGATAATTCATAAAGCAACCCTCATCGTCCCAGTGCCTACAATCACTGGTACTTACACTGATTCCAAAGCTGCTCCCATTCCTCAAAGCCCGGCAGCAGAGTCAACCCCTCCTTCGGTCGGTTCATGAGCTGCCAAAAGCTAACTTTACGCTCGGTAGCTATCGGAAGTTGCTTCGCTCCCCAACTCGTTTAAGTCAACTGATGCCCCCGGGTCATTCCCTTGTTTACGAAACTGGGCTATTCAAAGCATCGAGAAAGAAGAGTGGAACAACTACCTTCCCAGTTTATCGGGACTCTACCTATTTGGTTGATTCTTGCCTTGGGCTTCACTCCCTTAATCCCGTTCCTTCGCTCTCCGGACTTCTTCCTTCTAGGCGAGTAAGGTTTTCCAAAAATAAGAAAAGAAAGCACCGGTAAGGTTGTACCTAAGCCTAAGGGCTGGGGCTGGCCTTTACTGGATCGAATTCCCTCTGCGAGCTACCAGATCTAATGCACCATTCTTCGGCCTCTTACGAACAGTTTCGATGTACCAGATCGTCTTGTGTTTCATCAATCTCCGGTATCGATTCCCGGTTTTCCCGGGCCTACTTCCTTAAAGCTTGTTACGGTATTCCAAGTCAATTGATAGGCCGATCGCCCGGCTATCTCTTTCCCTTCTTACTGGATTCTGGGATGACTTTCTAATTGGCATTGGATTTGACAAGTGAGCTAATCACCAAATAAGCATTAACCCTTAGAAATAAAGTAAGCTAGTACAAGGTACACTAAAGCAACCTCATTGCCCTGAAAGAAAGCTCAGTAGGTGGATCTTCTTTCCAGGTCGCAGGTAGAGAGCCGGTTGAAAGGCCTTCTGCCAATGGAGAATGATCCATTTATATAAAAAACAAAAATGAAATTTCAAAGATTTTTTTGAGATGGAAGCCATTACTAAGAGTTACACGACTTTTGTGGAAATGATGAGCCTGCTCCCCCTGAAAGTATCAACTACCTGAGGCTAAGGCGGATTTGTCAACGGCGGTGTTTCTGGCAATGATTATAAGAGCTATGGCCTTTTCTCAAATCTACCTGATTAGAAAGATAAGGCGCCTTGACTTAGCCACCTTCAGTTCCCGAATTGAAAAAAGAAGGATCTCCGCTTTCAAAAGCCCTAGATATAGATGTCCGGGAAGTGCTTCCTTGGATTAAAGCACATTCCGGGAGTGAAAGGTCATAGGGCTCATAGACATTCTATATTTCCTATTTTTCCTTTATGGTAATAAGGGGATCATAGATCTCTCTTTTCAAACAAAGTTGGCAAAGTGAGAACGCTGGTTCCGCAATAACCAAATCAATCCAATTCTCAAGGGGAGAGGGGTCCGTATCCATTTTGAGACTTAACTTAAGGATTGAGGGATCCCTCAAAGGCCCTATGGAGTAAAGGGTTCAGGCTCAACCAAGTCTTCGTCCACTTTTTCTTGAACCAGATCCATGCTTTACTCAATAGGGCTTGAGTCTCGGTAGGAGTCCAAACAGCATTATCCATTTCGAATTCCTAATTTTCCATTTTATATAATAATGTGTTCTCGAAGACAACTTATAGCAGGCTCGAGAGACCTCTCCTTTCATTCCTCGATCCGGTTGGTGATGACCAACTACCCAGTCCGATTTCAGGTTCTTCTTCTGGGGGAAGACCAGCTTAGCCTGCTACATCAAAGATGAGTTATTCAGTTTCTTCTTTCAGTGTCTATGCCCGTAACCGGATGCGGCTGGCGAAGGAATGAAGCTACGAGCCTAATCTATGGTAGAGCTGGACAGGTCAGGTCGGGTCTATTCCTTCCATAAGGTAGGGTGGGTCAGCTAGTCTTTTTCTCCTTGATGGGATGGGTACCCAAGTTGACATCTTCAGTGTCTTCGATGATGGCTTTTGATTTTGCTTCACCTTCTTACAAATTATTCTGAACTAGAGGGCTTTTAAGCGCCTTGGCCTCATGTTGAAGTTGCGTAGTCCAATTCCCTTGATGTACAGATCAGGAGTGGGAAGGATAGATATTATTGGACGGAAAGGGGAGGTAGGACGTGTCCTTCAACTATCAGTTTTGCCTTCTTCATGCGATCTGACCTACGATGGACTGACAGCCTTATTACTTTGGGGCAACTCGTGCTGCTTAAACGAATGCTGGTAATTCAGGATCAACGAATGGCTCTTCCGAAAGGTAACTCTCTTCCCCCAACCAATAAGTCCCAGGATCGCCTCTACCAAGTAGACCGTTGGGGAATTAGTTACCCTTATCAATTAGAGAGCACATCATCGGTTAGGAACTGGAAAGATAGAGGGTTGGATCCTAGCGAGAACGAAGGTGAGAGGCGAGGTTTTCTTGAATGCAAAGCTTATATCTTTAATGCGGGGCTGCAGTAAGTAGATCGAGAGAAATTCTTTCACTTTCCAAAATTGGACTCAAAATCTTGAGATTCCCCCGGCACTGGCTCTGGCTCGCCTCCACTAGAGAACTATCAATTCTGGCCTGCAGGAGCCTTGACTAATGAATCCTTAGCTCGACTGGACCTCTTTCTTCATATGGCCCACTAAAAAAGGAAACTGCAAACCTTCGTGTTCAGAGCATTGCCACAAGCGGGAAGTACTTAATAAGAAGACTCAGGAGATCCACTCTCTTAGAAGAGCTTAGGAATAATAAGAATAAGTAAAAGAAGCTAGCTGATCTAAACTTAGCAATCGATCCTTAGTAATAACTAAATAAGGGCCCTAGTTGTTCACATAGATTTTTGCAGGCTCGAAATCCCCTTACCCTTAACCCTTACTTAGTAGATACTAAGCAAATTGCATTCCCAGATTACATTATAATGTAAATGTCTTCCCTTACTATAATATCTTCTATTAAGCTATCGAAGAAGCCAATATCTTCTACAGGACTAAACTCGATCAATTACCCCACCTATCAAATGCTGCTGGCTTTCACGATGTACTTGAAGAGGATTCTCAAAGGCTTTCTTCTTAACTGGCTGTAACGTAACAAGCGAAGCACTTACACTCGCTCGATTCCTTCATTTAGAACTTATACTGGCTCTAGAGGAGTAGGACTTGAACCCAGTGATAGTAATGCGGGCTGGACCGACAGCAAAGGAACCTGATCACTCGCTCGAACCCATATTCCATAGAGTACTTCACTTCCTCTCTCCCTTACACTAGAGAGCGGTAACGTACCTTTATATATGATGGGCCTTCAAAAGGCGGAAAAGAAAGCAGAAGGAGGTATGTAAAAAACCTATTATATCCATTGAACCTTTTACTCCCTTAACTAAAGCTAACGGATCACTCCATTCCGAAAAGAAACTCTTCTCTTACTGACTAGGGCTAGGGAAACCTCGTATAGACATTGTGTCTCGCAAGGAAATTGGCAGCTGGCCTAAAAGAACTTGATGGAGGCTGGATCAAAGCACTTTTTTCTGACACTCGCAACTAGTCCTCTTTACATATAGGGAAGACCACTACTGAGACTGGAACTCAAAGGCCTCCAACGTTCAACTCCAGGTAAGGCGGACGCACTTTCTTTTAGGGCTTAGGACGAGAAAGACATATTTTACACATTGACCTAGAATTCACAGATGGATTGGCCTTGCCTACTTCAATGCCAATGCCTGGTAAACATGTTGAAAAAAAAAAGCAGAAAGTTGAGAAGGCCTTTAGGGTTCATCCAACTCGAAATATCGTAAGAGAAGAAATGCTTTTTCGTGTGTATCAAGATACTTCGAATTTTCACGTTGAGCTTCCCCCATAAAAAATACACAACGTCGCCGAACGTCTCTTTTTTCATTTAGAATTTAGACATTCCTTTTGTTATTGTCTTATGTCTGGCGGTGCAGCCCTTAGACTAACACCTATCCATCACAGGATTATCAGTCCCATGAAAGGACTAAGATATATTCTCTGTCACTGCTACAGAGGTGAAACAAGAATATCGCTTCACTTGATTAGAATAAGGTTAATAGTGACATCACGCAAATGATGACACTACTAATTCTAAAAATCCTAACCTACAGCAATCTTACAATTTAATAAGATCGACCACATACTGATTGTGTGCTATCAACCAGCATACGATCAAGGATGAGATATATGGACAATGGAACACCTTTTGGATGCCCATTGATCGACATATAAAACATCATTTACCGTACGGGGGGTAGAAGAACAACCTTAAGAATTACCGAAAGGTCGTTCTACCAGTGGTAGCAGGATTTAAAGAGAAATCCTAGCAATCCCCAGATCCAGAAGCTCCAGTGTTCCAACACTCCCTGCCATTAGTTGGTTATATTGTAACATTAATTGAACACTCAGTTCATGTTATAACCTTAACCACAAATGTAAAACATTTATGGTAAAGTGCCACAACACGAACAGATCTACAGATCTGGACACTTCACCGGTATCAACCACATGACATCACTAAGTTCTCACTCAGTGACACCATATGGAGTGATCGGAATCAGTCTTATAGAGACTCTACTGGACTTAATGAGAATCATCCAATAGAGTACATCTATATTTCCGAAACTTGCCCCCTCAACCCTCCTGACTTCGTAGAAGGCTTGAGGCAAACAGTCGGATTCGGAACCACAGACTTTTGCATTAAACCGGTATCATACCGCGTGATGCCAAGTCCTACGGGCCGCCATCGCGACTCCAAGAGGGGGGTCATAAGTAGGATGTAATCATACTTAGAATACAATTAAGCTTGCCCTTTCAAGGTGCATTATTTGCACTTAATTGTAACTCTAAGCATCTCTCCCATTCATTCTAACTTATTAATGAACTAGAGAGAACAATCAAAGAGGTAACCCGGAGCTCAGCTACTTCTAACTTGAGAATAGTTGAACTCGCCTAAACGACCCGATAGGTCTGAAGCTTGTCAAATTTTGACGGTTTGAAGATGGCGATGGTAATTGAGCCGGTGCTGAAGTTGACTATAGCTTTTCGGTTGAAACTTTCGCTTCTGGCAGAGACCTTGACGGGCTTGATTCCTTACATGCAGTCTTCTTACTTAACCCCTTAGAGCCTGTTGCAGTTCTCAGCTATCCAATTGCCGAAAAAAGCTATTCCCTTCCAGCCATCTAGTCTCAGCCCATATCTGAACCTTATTCCCGACCATCCATTGTGAGGTCCCTTTTTTTTGGTTCCGTTGCATCACGAGTTCGAGTTGCCTTCTATACAGTTGGAGAAAACAAACGGGCATCCAGTTTCAGTTAGAAGAGGGTTTCCTATCTTTATTCCCTTGCTGCGAGCTAAGGATTTCCCGCTATAAGAATACCCACCACAAAAGTATGTTCCCTTTGAAGGCCTCTTTACAGCTGTCTATTAGTAAGCAAATCAAAGGAGTGGGACAAGTGGGAACTAGCCAGGAAGGAGGATAAAAAGAAAGGGCCTCAATATGAATTTAATATGTTGGAACCCCGTCCTGAAGCAAAGGACTTGTCTTAGTCATAAAATCAGGGTATGGTAGAGTAGTCCCAGTTTGCGAAGTCTCGCCTCTCCTTAATTAAAGAGTGGTGGGGCCAGAAGGCGGGTCAAGGTCGGGTGGTGGGTCAGGGAAGAAGCTAGCCATAGAAAGATCTATAATCTGGTCAATGATGTCGTTCACTTCTCATCTTCCAATTTGTACTGTAAAAGGAGGCCGTCAAAGGTAATTTGTGGTGGGGTTTACGAGGACTTTTCGGAAATCAATCTAACACGTGTTCAGCTTAGTCTAAATGAAAAAAAAACGTCCCTGAAAGCGAGGGTGCCCTTAACTAAACTCAGGACTCAGTCATAATCTCGCATGGATGACTCCCCCCATTCCATTGCTGGGCTCGTAGCAGGTCGCTTCCTCTCCGTGGATGAGTAAATCATTAGCCAGCCGGATTGACCAGTTCCCCGTTCTCCTTCTGCCTCTAGGACGAGTACCGATCTTCTGCAAACAAAATGGAGATCTAGATAGTGTAGTTGCGATAGTAGGTAATTGCTTATTCCTAACCCTCCGCTCTTACTCCCTAGCCGAACGTCAAGTTTAATTTCTTCATTTGAATGAATTTAAAGATGAATATTCAATTATGCGGCATCTGCATATGAAACTCAGATGTATCTATTCGGGGTCGGCGTCTACTCATTCGAATGCTTCAGCGGGGAATTCGGCTTCTTATGATGTGGATTATTCATATTCTGTTTCGGCTTCAGATTCGGAGGTTGAGGTTAAAGGCATTTTCAAAAAAGCATTATACCTTGTAAATCGACAGCCTTCTTCTCGTTCCGGGGTGAACAAGCAGGCCCTTTGTTACACCCAAAAGGTCAAGAAAGTCATTCGCTTCAAGTTCAAGAGACCACCCATATAGCTATAGCATATAGTAAGCTATGAGCAGATGTCTCACGAAAAACGCAAGGTGCTCATCCACTTTATTTAATGAGGGCAGAAGGGAAGAGCGGCCGATCCGCCAGCGGGTGATACGCGAGCGAGACTATCCGTGAACCAAGTCAATCCCTTTCCGCTTTGCACTCTGGTTCTGGATTCCTTTTTAGCTCTTTCCAGCCACGCCATTAATCACAAGGAAGCACTCCTGACCCCGGAGAAGGAAGAGATTCGTTACAAGAAATGCGGCCCTTCTTCTCCTTATCCTTATCTTGATCCTTCTCCTGGCTTCATTTCATTCCAAAATGTTTCTGTCGCCCTTCTCTCTCTTGAAAGAAGAGTGCATTTTTTTAACCACAGAAAGATCGATCAAATGTCTTTGTGCTTGTTCATAGGCATTTGGTGCTGAGTCTGTTGACTCTATCTCAACAAAGGAAGAATCGTTCGCTTTTTTTTTTTAAGATAAATACGGGACGGAATGAAACTCGTGTGAATCGTACGTGGATTGGGGCTATCACACCGAAAAGGCGATAGCAGTCCTTTTAGCACAAACTACTCTTTTCTTTGGTTTGGAATTGCATCTTTTTTCGTATAGAAGCACACCCCTTTGCCTTACTTTGCTTGCGGGCGAATATATGATCCTTGGCCTGGCCCTTCATTAGAAGATTTTAATACTAAAATTGATTGGGAAATGGTTTTCATGTTGGTCATTTCTTTCTTATTCCTTCTCCTCTTGATGGTAGTGATAGAGATCACAAGGAACATAGTGGCGCAATGATCACTTTCACTGTGGAAGATGCATCCGCAGCTCACCTAAGGATAAGGATGCTGGCGGGTCAATAGGACACATCGCTTACCTGTTGTTAGGTCAGCTATGGTAAGCGGCTCAGGTCATCACCAATACAATAGGATTTGATCCTTCAGCCGTGGTTGATTCAGCCTTTAGGGCGGCATATAAGAGTGCCGAGATTAGAGACCAGATTGGATTGATTCATTATTGGAATTGGGGCTTGGTAAATTTTTTAGAAAGGGGCTGTTCTCAACTAACTTTACGACTATACGTTCCCGTTATGGACTTCTGGAGTTCGGCCTTACTTCATCGGGTGAGGGGGAGCATCAATCAAGCTCGGACGCGAGCGTAAAAGCGAGTCCGAATGAGGCCCATCTAATGTGGAAGAAAAGCCGGGGGAGGGACGGTGAGCCAGCTCAACAACGACCAGCGGAGCCAACGGTGAAGCCCTCGAATCACGAACCCCCAATTATACAGGCTCAGCCCAAAATTGAGGCGTCTCCCGTGCGTGAGCAGCCCCAACAACCGGAGCGCTCCCCAGCGCAGGAGGTTGCCTTTGCGGGTGCCAAAGACAAGAATGCGGCAAGTGCTTATGCCAGGGGGGCCTAGAGTTTATTACTAATTGTTTAAACTGTGTAGGTCAGGGTAGCGAGGAATAATTAAGAATCCGCATAGGTCCAGTCCTTTTCATTTTGACAAATCAATAGGAAATGCTATTGACTTGGTAAGAATAAGAATGAACTTCTATGAAATGAAAGAGTTAACCATCAATCCTACCGTTCAGTTTCCAACTGGTATATCTTCTGTTAGCGACATACAATTTAGACTTTTTTGGATGGGTGATAACTTCATGCGAGTCAACGCAGAAACAGCAACCACATTCATGCAACTCCCACTATCTATAATGAGCTTGCATGCCTTGTCTCCACACTTAAAGTAAGTGTGAAGCCGTCCTTCTCCAGTCAGCATCAGGTTGCCAACACACAGCGCATCACAGCTATGTGCGGGGCCTCTAAGGCCTCCTCGGCATCACTGTCATCGTCACAGGGATCCACCCCAGCTGGGTCCCCCTGATCATCCTGATGATCCTCTCCCTGTTCTTCCTCCATGGTGTCTACGAGTAGGTTCTTTTGCGGGCATTGGTTCATATAGTGCCCGGACTTCCCACATGCTTTGCATGTGACACCAGCAGATTTGGAGGGACACTCACTATCTTCTTTCCTTTATCAGTGGCAGTACTACCACTCTTAAGTCCAGATGTGGAGGGAGCCTGACCTGACCGGGTTTTCGTGAAGTGTCCGCGGCGTTAGGTCCAAACCTCCTAGCAGATGAGGCTTTTAAATATTGCTATAAGTCTAGAGCACATTGGAATGCCTCCTCGAGAGTGTAGACCTGTCGGGTCATCATCTCTCGTCTGATGTCAGGGCGAAGGCCTGACCTGAATCTGGCAACAGTATAACGGGCATCTTCCTGAATGTCGCATCTGACCAATAATTCGTCAAACTGGCTCATGTACTCTGCGACGCTCGAAGTACCCTGCTTCAGATGGGCTAGTTCATCAAGGAGCTTGTCCTGAAAGGTAAGTGGGAGATACTTACACTTTAGTACTTCCTTCATCTCCTCCCAACTTCCTACAGGCGGCTGTCCAGTTCTCTGGTACTGCCTCTCCATATTTACCCAATAAGTTTTGGCATGAATGAAAAAATCGGGCAAATCGGACTCGGTTTCCTTCAGACATAGGCTGCCAGTCAAAGTACTGGTCCATGTCGATCATCCAGTCCGTAAACACCTTAGGATCGAGACGACCGTCAAATGATGGCGGGTCTATCTTCACCCGTAGGGTGAGGTCGTCATCAACTCTGGGCGCCTCGGATAATAAGTATCGCGCTCAAAGCGTCTAGGTGTGGGTTCAGGGTAATAATCCTGACGATGTGGCGGTCGCGGAGCAGGTATCCGCAGTGGCCTCCCTGGATAAGGATCTTTACCCTACCCCTAAAATAAAAGGAATATCGTAGTTGATCGGAAGTCGCCACCTAGGGTTATGTCGGAGATGTGCCCTAACTGGACCCCCTTATAGTAAGGGCCTGTTATACCGCCTCTGCGGAGGGTAGTACCTCCCCTTCATAGAAGTAAGCACCTCCTCAAAGTCACTATCAGTTGTTGCTCTAGGGGGTGCTACAGGGGTTTGAATCGGATCACCTTGAAACTGCTCACCATGTTCATCTGGGTCATGGTGAGACGATGGGCCGGGGGTGGTAGTCCTCCCAGCAGCCAAAGCATCTACCCTACCTGTCAATGACACTCAAAACCACGAAAGGTACAACCGAACAGCCCGCCCCACCTCTTTGTTTCTTATCAATAGTCATTGATATATTTCTTTCTTCTTCATCTCAAAGGAGGGTGCCCCGGATTGATTCTTGGTCGCAGCCGGTTGGGCGCCTGCCTCCACATACATACTTAGGGACTTGAGACGAGACTAGGCCTTCTTATAGATTCTCTATTCTAGAGATCGAGATTAAAAAAAAAAAAGTAAGTGACTGAGGAAAAGAAAGTCAAGACAAAACCATTCGAGCGTCTGGAGAAAAGGAAGAAAAAAAGTATCAACTCCAAAAAGCTGGAACTCGATCTGGAATGCTGATGTGCCTAAGAAGATCAAACAAAGATTTTGCATGGAGGCTGGCATCTGACTCTCTTCCTATTCTTAGGAATCTCAATGCAAGGCAGGAAGGAATTCAGACAGAGAAAAAGCGGGGAAGGAATGCTATCGCCCCTACTCAATGTTGACTGCCCTGTATAGACTTCATTCCTAAGGCACCGAAGAAGGAAAGGAGTTTGTTTTTTTTAAAAAGGTATTAAGTGTTGAGCTCTTTAAAGAAGACACATCGGCAACTGGCCCATCCCGAAGTTCCCCTAAGCCCTTTACTAGTTGAGGCGATACTTAAAAATAAGGGCTCATCAAAACCGGAATTTAGACACTGAAAGATACAGTTCCAATCTCGGAGACAGTGAAGATTGACCGGAAATCTACAAAAGACAGGATATCGCAGATTGAGAGATCTGGTTCCACCCGGATATCGAAGATTCAAGTCTCCCCTCCGGTCTTCCTTATCACCCTAGCTACCTAGTAAAAAGCGATTCTCCTTCTTCTACCGGGCGTGTAGTTTAGGCCGGCACGTCACGCTTGCTAATATGGCCCTACTGAGTAAGGCGAGAGCACTAAAGATCATTCGATTGGTTGTTCCCCTCTCTATTGGAAAAGCAACAAATGGTACTTTCCCCGTGAGTAGCATGTCAAAAACGAAGGCGTTTAGCGTCCTTTAAAAGTAGTCTTTTTTTAGTCAATGTCGATTTCCCTCGGTGAGGAACCCTCAAAAGATGTCAAAAACGAGGAATTGAGATCCCGCCTATATTTAAAAGGCGAAAGAAGACCTTTTCCCTCCCCTCGATTTCGAGAAATGTTCTTCTCCCCAAAACTCACAAACCCCGCATAAGAGAAGGAATTGAATCTGGCCTCTTTCGCCCGGATCGATCCCCTTTACTTTAGCCAAGGAAAGCGGTCGCTTCTTCAACACGACTGGGGAAGAGCGCATCGACAATCTCATTTTAGGAAAGTAGGTCTTTATGGCTTCACAATTCGATTATCCTTTCTCTACGCCTTGAACCTGGTCTTGAAAGCCTTTCACCGAGTGTGGGATCACGCCCTTCTGTCCTTCCTCCAGGAATGCTTTTTCACTTTTGTTCTCCCTAAGCATAAGGTATTGGGGGCACATGATGATCCAGCGGAACTTCTTATATCTATGATAAAAAAGACTGTTTTTTTACCTATTTCATTTCTCGTCTTTATTCTGGTACTACCTATCAGAACAGACTGAAGAAAACCAATCGGCTATGAAAAAAGCGGGCGTTCTCTCAAGGCCGATTTCCCTTTTGAAAAAACAAGCTGCGATAGAGAGATTCATTGCAGGACAAGAAGAAGGCAAAACTAGTTAGAAATGCAGACTCAACTCGTAAATACGATGAAGAGGAAAAGAGGCAAGACTGAAACAGGAATTAGAATCTTAGAGTCTCCTTATGAAGTGAAGCAATGGAAGAGAGGAAACAAGCATAGCATAACTGGGAACCATCTACATCGACCTGCGCATTTGCAGCAAGAGAGGAATTCCTTGGTGCATCGAATCTGCTTCCCTCTTTTGATCTTGCTAGTGGTACTCCCTTCTTTACAGTCCGGGACTCTAGATGAACTAGAAGAGCTACGGGAGACTCTCTTTCTCTTCTAGCGAAAGCTACTCTCCTTATGACAGTTGTGCAATCATTCTATGCTACCCATGTTCCATAGCCATTTTTCTAGAGCTGGCATGAGTCAAAAAAAAGGCTCCCTGACAGTCGAACTAAGCGTCATCCATCTAATCGATCTTCAGTTGCATAAGAAGGATAAAGATTGAGAGTTCAGAAGGTCATTCCACTTTGCATTTTCTTCCTTTTCTGATCGAACTCTCTCTATTGTACTGCCATACCGCTTGCTCTAGGTAAGGTCGTCTTAAGAAGATGAAGAAGTTAGCCCTCGTTCCCGATTCGAGTTCATATGTTCTAGTTTGTGTTCTAGCTCGAAAAAAGGAGGGAAAGAGAATTAGGTCCTAGTATATCAGTGCACGCCTTCCACCTATGCTGCGGATCAAGGGGTACGGGTTAAGGATCGGCTCTTTCCTTGATTTGATGGGGGGATAGTTGGCTTTGCATCTTCACATCTGTGGGAAGAGTGATCCTCCAATCCTCATTCATACAAAGAGCTTCGATCAGGAGTTGTACCAGCTGCGCACCTGAATCGATAGGATCTCGAAGCCCCCGCCGCAAGGGTTCCCATTATCTGCGTATCCGCGTCTACTGGCACCGCTAGGATGGTCTGACCACTGATTATAAAGAAGCCAAATCGGGCATACAGCTTGATCAGTGGGAGAAGGGGTGTAAACTAGCTCTTAAGATGGCTTTCAACCCTTTGAGAATCTGGCTGGTAGTTTACTGATGGGGGAGCCTAACTTCCTTGCTCTTGTCTAGTCTCCCCTTATACGCATCCGTGAAGCTATGGGCGAAAGCGCCTATTTGAGTTGATCCCTCTATCTCGTCTAGAATAGAAGTGGTCCCAGGGGTAGGTCAGATCGGAAAGGATCTTCACCTTGTGAAGAGGACTTGGATGTGAATCATCCGTTCTTGGGTTTCTCATTTGCCTTACTTGCTTTATAAGCTCTATGACATAGAGAGCAAATAGCTCTTTCAAAGCCCCTTCTCTTCCTTCTCTTCTTAGGCTGTTCATGGTTCTCCCTTCTATGGAGGGGGCATATCTTTATATCCTTCTTCTTTGAAACTCCCTTTTGACCTGGGTTCAACGCATTGGAAAAGGAGAATAAGCCAGCGCCCAATCACTCGTCTTGACCCGATGGGGGCTTCTCTCTCTTGATGGGCCCAAGAAGAGCCTTTGTTTTTTTCTCTACCCATTGGCAACACAGCCCGACGCCCCTTCGATCAAGCTTTATCTCATCCGATCACACTTCGATATTAGCGCAAGATGCCCCGGCTGGTACATTTCTCCTTGTGAAGCTATCTCCGCCTTCTTGTGAAAGACCTTAAGGCCCTATCTGCTCATCCCTTTGTGGATCGTATATGACTCCATTGAGGCATCCTCAAATCCCTTCCGGTTAAAGAATCACACGCATCATTGCTAACTTCTTAAGATCAGGGTTACGAATTTAAGCAGCTTTCCCTGTCCTTACATTGAGCCACTCGGTCGAGATGGTGACTTCGAAAGGTATCAATCTAAGGGATTCGTAGTTCTTGTCAGGCCCAAACAATTTTGTCTCATGGGGATATTGGAGATCTTGAACAATCGAAGGACTGTCAGGGGCTTGTGCCTTTCCACTTAGTGAATTGATTGACTATGCGCACAAAAAGGTTATGAATCCTCCCTTAGGCTGCTTCCCCCTGTAAAGCGAAGACGGGGATGAGATTGGAAGGAAGCAGGAATCCCTGAGTTTGAGAAGAATGGCTGCCTCCTTCTTTCCCATAAGGAAAGGGATGACTCGATTCAAATCGGTCAGATAAGGGGGATAATGCTAAGAATGGATGGTTCTCGCTAATACCCATCTCTCAGATTGTGCTTCGTGGGGGGAGTCGGAAATTGGTCCGTCAAAGGGTCAATAACCGAGCTGGGTTTATGCTCCGTTTCCAAGAACGGATCTAGTAAGGCGAAAGGGATTCCCCAATGCAAAGCAAAGTCAAAGCAAGACTCGAGTAAGAAAAGAAGAGAGATCCTCCATAAGTCAAGCTTATATGCCCCTATATCTAGATTCAGCCTTTGCATTGCCAACCATCTATCCTCTTTCCGCTTCGTCTTCCATGGGTGGTAGAGAGCGGCCCATTAAGGCATCCTTCTGACTAGCAAAGTGATGTTCGCACTACCTATCTTCAACTACCTGCCTCAAGCTCAAGCTATCCCGGATTCCTAACTCCTTATATATAAGAAATAGGATAGAACGCTGTCAGTGAGGAAGGGCAGCGTCATTGCTACTCGAATCAATCTTTTCACGATGGATACTACCTATCCGCTAGCGGACTCAGAGGTCAGATCTCTATCTGTGGATCCCAATCAAGCTTGGATTTTTCTACCTATCTGATGAATTGAATCAGGTTTTCAGGGGGGTTGAATCCACTATGGATGAAGGCAATCTCAAGGAATTAAGCCATCCCCATCTTGCTAAGCCAATTTCCTTGCCTTAATCTCTCCAAAGCCGCTTATCCAGCCATTGAACTACCCCTTTCCTTTGCTTGAGGATTATTCGCAAGAGGGGTCGAATAGGCCTGACGAATCACTACCGAGTGATCCTACTTAGGAGCTCCCTACTGTCAGAATCTTCACTCACTAGAGGCTACTCAATCGCGTGGATTCCTTCCGTAGTTCACTTTCACCTTACGGTTACCAAGCCATTCTATCCCTCTGTGGTAACATTCAAGATTCCTTAGCTCTTAGAATTCCCAATCTATAAAGCGCCCCAAAGAAGCCCTTCTATTGAATCTCTTGGAGGATACTAGTAAGTAGGTAGTGGTGAGGTAGCTCTTATTAGTTCGAGTCGGTGCCGGTAGCTGTTCACTCTTCTTTCTCAACGGATGTGAAAACCTTTCTCCCCAGCTTTTGGCGTCAAGGGTCCCTTATCGGATCCAAAAGGGAGCTTTCTAACGATAATAATTCTGATCGCAAAGTCAGTATGTAGCGTCAGGCAGGATGACGGGTATATAGAGGAATTAACGTTCCTTTGTCTATATTGTCATCCCTACCTCGCCCTACAGGTGCCCTTATGTAGGTACCTGTAGAGGGCCTTAGGTCTCTTCTTGGGGCGGAGTGACCTTTACACCAGTCACTCAGTCTTAAGAGAGAGTATCAACTACAACCCTCGGTTCACCATGAGATAAACCGATTAGGAGAGTTTAGTTGCTGCTCAAGAGGTCACTTTGAGCACCAGTTCATTGTTTTAGAAGTCTGTCTTTAAAGTAAAGCAATAAAAAGTCAGTTGCTTTGTTAGGTAGGTGATAAGCCGCGCTTTGGGATAGTCCTCGAACCCGGCCGACTAGACGATTTCCCAGCCCAACGCTTATCTCTGCTTCTTCCTTAGTTCCGCCTGGGTGTCGAGAAATATCTCACACTCTACGGACTTGGCGCCTAAGGTTAGAATACCTCTCTATCACCGTGACCTGATAACGGGTTTGTGGTAACATTCCCGTCACCTAATAGTCTAGGGGTGACAAAGGGTGTTGCAGCTGTGTCAAAGCAGTCAATAGGGTGTATAACCTAATCCATGAGCCCTGTTTGCTGGGTCATCAGTTAATACCTAAGATCGGCTCACAGTTTTCTTTTGATACGCAACTAATGGCAGGAAGTGTTGGAACACTTCCCTCCTCGAGGTAGCTAAAGGATTTATATACTTATCTTACCTTGGAAGATAGACACATAATTAATTTTATGTGATCTCTTCTTTACCTTCAGTCCAGTGTGAGAAATCTCACATCAGTGATCTACAACACATGGTAGATCTTCTGACATGTATATGCTTCCGGAAGAGGGAAGAATTAGATTATTATGTTTGAAGATTTATATCTTCTTAGTTAATAACATATAATTCTTATATGTTATTAACTAAGAAGATGAGATATAGATTCTAAGTTTAACCAGTGAATTGATAACTCATTGTGTTAATGAAAATTCCTATCGAGGTTATAAGACTAACATCTGAAATTCAGACTTTCAAGATTGGATGGCTTGCTATTGGCTTGCTTCGCGGAGTCACTTAAGGAACGAGACCAAGACTTGACCGAGCTGAAGTGACCCGAGAGGTCAATCTCAGTACATATGGCGCGAGATTGGGTGAGAATCTCTAGGTCGAAATGGGCGATCCAGCCTCATAAGGAGACAATAAATGATAGACGAATGACGCAAGCTTCCCTCCCATCACTCGAAAACAACCTTCTACAACGAACTAAATGTCATGCGAGCTTTCTGATTTAGGATAGGAAGAGTCCTTTGCCGGCTGGTCAGTCAGAAAGAAGATGTAAATGACTACAGCTAGCTCAAGCAATTGATCTGAGTTTTCAGGGGATAGACCTTCTTTAGAGGAGGAATAGTATTAGATATCCATTTTTCCTTCTAGATAGAGAGAGCATGAAAAGAGGGCGCTAGCATTCTAGTACGCACTTCGATGAAGAGCTTTTTTTCACCCGGAAGCGGATGCTGATTCAGAAAGAGCTTCTTCGCTTCGGATGCTTATTCAGAATATCCTTCCTTGGTTCCTGAAGTTGGTTTCTTTTTCCAGGTTGGATCCCCCGGTCGTTCCATTTTAGCATACCAAAACCATCATGGCCAAATCAACTCAATCGATTTCAAAACAGATTTCTCTTTCCCCCCTCCGGTCTTGCCCAGACTGAACACCCAAAGGGGCCCCCGTAGGGGAACTGATGAATCGGGGGTGACTTTGTTTGTAATGAAAATGATGTCCAGGATGTATATATTCTATTTCGAATTTCTTCTTCATATCTCATTCAGTGTACTACTTTCTGCGAATGATCTGCATGACATCTACAGGACGATCTTTAGTAGTTCACTGAAATGCATAACGATAACGTGTCAAAATGATTTGTCAATTGATCAAAACTAGTTGTCACCCTTTTGAGAGATCTTTGAACAGGTCTCTCATCATGAACCATTGTAGTAACATCCAACTGACTTCAAGATCTTCAGTGTGACGGAGTCGAGCCACTGAAGGGTCAGATGCGTAAGGCTTCGAGGAGGAAATACAATCTGAATCTGCGCCAGTTCACTCGACCTGATTACAGAGGAATGGCGTGAGAACTGATTGAGTGGATTTCTATTTTCGTATTTCATTTGGGGGGCCCCCCCATTAGCTCGAGAGCAAGAAAAGAAAAAAGGGGTCTTGAGGTCTTGATGCTGGCATTCCTCAGATTCCTACTTGCCTGCCACTGGACACCGGTACTGAAGGAGTGGCCCTAGAAACTACAGACTGCAGGGGCTAGATCTTGAAGGGTAAATCAAAGATCAATCTCTTGCTATTGCTAGCTTGCCAACTATTGAGTCCGGGGACAGGATCTGAAGGAGGAAAGATTCTATGTGGAAAAATGAAGAAAGATTCTATCATCAACTGACAATGGCTAAAGCTCGCATGCCTCATCCAGTTCCACTCGCATGGAAATGAATGGCGTCATGGTACAGCTTGACCTCGTGCACTGTGAAGGGCTGGGAATCCCCTTTATCTGATGCTCCTCGCCATCTTGAATGTATTTCATGCACTGGTGTGTGGTGGAGGTTACCACATAGTTGTCGTGGAGCCACGGTATCCACAACAGTATTCGGTAGGAGGTGTTGGCCCAGTGCCAACTCGCCTAGTGGCCGGAGAACTTGTCTCCAGCCATGGACGGCATCTGTGGTGATGAATCACAGAACCTGGTCTTCCTACTGGGACTTCTCACTTCTTCCCCACCCCCCTGGGACATTACCCACCGAAGATAGGAATTCTTTCCTGATCCTTAGTCTTTGATTTCCCGATTGTCGATGGATCATGATATCGTCCCGGTTTACTAAGAATCCCTCGAATCCCTGGCTGACGACATTAAACCGTGCTTGAAACCCGATTGCTTGCCCGGAATCTGAGGAATGAATGGACAGCTACTTCTTGACTTTCTCACTTCAGCTCGCTGGACTGAAAGACCGCTTGGACCGGCGTCAGCCTTGAGACCCCGAAGCGTCCCTTGCCTTCGGCATCCTCCAAGCTTCCCTTAGCTTTAGCTCGGCTCTTTCTTCGATACTTACATTCTAAGATGTAGAGGTGACTTCCTCATGCAGAGGATTTCACTGCTTATTAAGGCCGAGACAGGGCCAAGCTCAATTCCATTGTGACAGGGTCCCACCCTATGTGCTTTCTTTCCTTCATCTTTCTCTCTTAGCGTGGATTCCCTTTTCTCTTATATATATTATTAAACTAAATAAATGGAAGGGATACCGCAGACGAACCTTATGAGTCTTTCAGTCCCTCTGACTTTTCATGTCGAGATGAAAATAGAGGGGGATTAACCTTGAGAAATGCTCGATTCCAATCCAAGCTGTCGAAAGAACTGCTCCTTATTCAGGTACTGGTACTGCCTAATTTTTTGCTCTCTCCTATCGAAGATGAAAGAAAGTCTTGAGACTAGAGGATACAAAGAGGAAACTCCCATTTTGCTTGGCTTGACCATATAGGGCAGCCCCACTTACAGTATTGTTGGAAGAAGGAGTGCAGTGTAAACAGGTCAGTTTCGGGAAGGAGTGAAGGAAGCAGAGATAGAATTTAGGAATGCAGTCACGTGCCTTACAAGATTAGGGCTTCTAGACTGGCTATTGAAAGGTACGAATTCTGAAGCCGAGAGCAGCAAAGATGGCAGTTCCAGCAAAGAAGCGATCGAGTTATCGAATTCAAAGCGGTCTACTAAGGCCCTCTTGAATTAAGCGAGAGAAAGCTCAATCGATGGAAGGGAAGAGAACTGCTACTACAGCTGGGAAAGTGTCTTTGGATATAAGGAGGGGTAAGAGAGGCGCAAAGCCCTTGATAATCTTTGAGACCAATTTGACGGACCTTCGCTCGCGGGGTCGTACGTAATAGTGAACTCTTTACATAAGATAAAGTGAGTCAACTTGCTCGATGTAGGCTTGCTCCTCTTGGCATCCCTCTTCAAGTAGGCTTCTTTCTTCGCTAAAGCTTGGGAATTCCTAGAAACTCAGAGACCTTTCATTTCTAGCTTTTTAAGAGCTAACTATTTCGTAACTGGGCAGGCGGGTCGAGCGAACAATCGCATACTCGCATATAGAAAGGTGGGCGAAGACTGAATTACATCCAGCCTTTACTGAAGGAAGACTGTGATCCCTTGGCCGACTCTCCTCTTGCAAACTTCTTTCATATTTCGAATTAGGGTTCCCAATTGCATTGCTGCCTACTTGGTTGGTTGAGAGGTGTTTAGGTTAAAACGTAAGTCTTCTTATCACTGTATTTAAAACTCCTCCTGTCTCATGATGAGATATGGATCTGGAGAAGTGAATAGGGAACCTCTTCCTATTTTCGTCTCCCTAACCCGCTCGGGGTTTCCGAGGATCATCCCTGCTTATCATCGAAGATTGATATCTAATCAAAGAGCAGACTCTTTAGTTAGGTTTTATTTGTCGATGTTTTCTTTGTACAAGATTATTCTTGTGCCTAGGAAGGTTACAAGTAGTTTATTCAAGTCTATAGTGAGTCCTCTTTGGGATATTGAGGAGGTGTACTCTCTGATATGTGATTGTTTTTTGATGGTTTTTCCGCTTATCACAGCAGCTCTTTCCACACCTCCGGATATCTGGTGCCAAATCGTCGCCCGTTTCCCTATTTCTTTGATAATAGAGTTGGCTATCTTTGTGGCATTGATTGTACAAGTTCGTGAAGAGGGCTGGACGAGTAGAATGAGGGAAAGCGGCGAGCTTAAGGTTTAAGGCGACAAAAAAGAGGAGTAGAGTAGCCCCCTAGAACCTGGCAAAAGTCACTATCAAAGAATTCCCGAGCAATTCTAAACCAACATATGCGATTCATTCCCGTCATTCTTTAATATAAAATATTATTATATTATTATATATATAATAATTCTTTAAAGAAAAATACGTTACAAAAAATACGATTTCAATGTCCGTCTATTAAGGGAAATCGGAGTTATTAAAAACGACTAGAATAAACTCTTGCACCAATTCTTTTGGAAGGTTGGTTAGCTAGTTAATTGGATTGTTTCCGCTTCAGAGCTCTCAGAATACCCCCTTAGCTAGAAGCTTGCGTTTGCGAGCAAAGGTCTTGCCTATAACTTAGAAATTCGCTACTTTGTCTGTCAAGTTTCGGATTGTACTCAAAAAATCCTCCTGAATGAACCTGGGGGGCTCGTTCGAACATCTGATTAGCCAAAGGTGTCCGTAGGGCGGACACTTCAAGCTTAAACCTCCGTCTATGATCGGCTTGCTTTCTCGGTATTGTGAGTCTAAACTCTTTAAGCCGGCTAACTAATAGATAGAGATATAGCTCAGTAAACACGGGAATCACTATCGCCTTCGGCTTAAACACGGCTACGCTTCGCTCTTTTTAACGCATAAACTTTTTCGGATCCAAAGCCGGGAAAGAAGATGGAAATTTCTGGTCACTTTCAGTCTAACCCGGATTTACTTAGTTAGTCGGGACTTGCTTCTTAGCATGTAGTGGATCAACCAGGCTAGCTTTCCTGTAGTAGAGTGCGGGGAGAGTGACCGGGTGTGCCTTTTTTTTATGTCAATTTTTTTATAGGAGTACTCTTGAATGTACTATACAGTAGGTTCCCCCGCTTCTTCTTCATCGGCCCTAAGAGAGAGAGTAGGTTCATCAGTTCACGTGCTGGCTGGTTCCCTTTGCTTTACTTCTCTAGTTCTAGTTGACTTTATCTTGTTGGAAGAACAAGCTCCTTTCCTTTTTTTAAAGGGAGTACTGCTAGCCCTTAACTCCCATACCAGAGAGCTCACCTTCCTTCTTTTCTGATTCTTAGCGAGGAATAGCCCCTCGACACGGTAAGCTCACTTCAAACAAGTGGACTCATGCCTTACGATTAAGTAAGAGCAAGGACGCAAGTACTCATAGAATTTGGAATTGGATCTTGGTCGTATCGTATGTATAAGATAATGGGCTCTTGCCACTTTTACTGACCTGGGGTAATCCCGCAAAAAAGCCTTCCTTTCCTCTTGCTCCCTCGTGGCACGAACCCAATTCTGCATCCTTCATTGCGTACTTCAGTGAGAAGTTGAATGAGGCCCGACAGCGTTACTCCACGTACTATCTAGAATTCTACGCTGTAGTGCAAGCATTGCGCTACTGGCGTCATTACCTGTTGCCTCGAGAGTTTGTTTTGTACTCCGATCATCAGGCACTCAAGTACCTCAATTCTCAAAAGAATTTGAGTGCCCGACATGCGAAATGGTTACCTTCAGGAGTACACATTCGTTCTTAAACACCGAGCAGGTGTTGAGAACAAGGCCGCCGATGCGTTGAGTAGGATGTCAGTGATATTACACACTATGCGTGTCAAGGTCACAGGTTTTGAAGCGAGAAAATCTGACTATCCTACATGTCGAGATGATGTAGCTATACTCAGCTAACTAACGACTCCACGAGTCATAGTACTGAGTATCTGTTGCGTGACGGATATCTATTCCGAGGAACCAGACTTTGCATCCCCGATTCATCCCTTCGTGACTTCCTTATTCAGGAGTTACATTCTGGGGGAGCAGCTGGTCATTTTGGTCGAGACAAAATGGTCGAGGATCGTTATTATTGGCCAGGTATGCGAAAGGATGTCGCACGAGTGATTGCTCGGTGCCGAACATGTCAAGTGGCCAAAGGGGAAAAAGCAAAATACCGGTTTGTACACTCCTCTCCCCATTCCTCAGAGACCATGGGAGGACTTGAGTATGGATTTCATCTTAGGGTTGCCTCGTACTGCCCGGAGGCACGATTCTATATTTGTGGTAGTGGTAGTGGACTGGACCGTTTTTCGAAAATGGCCCATTTCATCCCGTGCTTCAAGACATCTGATGCCTCGCACGTGGCTTCACTTTTTGTTGCAGAAGTCGTCCGATTACATGGTCTTCCTACGACTATAGTCTCTGACAGAGATGTCAGATTCATGAGCTATCTCTGGAAGACCTTGTGGAAAAAGTTAGGTACCAAACTCCAGTATTCAACCGCGTACCACCCCTCCACCTTCCACGAGTAAGGGCTGACGGACAGAGTACCATAGAAGGGGTGGTTAATAGGAGTTTAGGTAACCTTCTTCGATGTTTGGTAGGGGTTGGGACCATATTGCCGAGTTTACATACCAAAAATCTTTCAATCGTTCTACCGGCATGAGTCCCTTCCAGGTTGTCACTGGATACGACCCTAGAGTTCCTGTAGATTTAGTAGACCTACCCATCAGGACTAGCGAGCTTGCATCTACATTTGCACAACACTTGCACGATCTCCACGCGTAGGAAGCTTGCTCTAAATTACGATAGGGTCAAAACTGCTGCAGACCTACATAGGAGGTTCATTGAGTTTATTGAAGAGGATATGGTTATGGCACGAGTACACCCTGAGAGGTTCCCTCCCGGAACCCACAAGAAATTAGCTGCTAGGAACATGGGACCATAAAGTAATTACATAAGGGGTGCTTAGGAAGATTAACGACAATGCATATGAGTTAGATCTACCTTTGGATACTGGTATTAGTCCGGTATTTAATGTAGCAGATTTCACCTTATACAGAGAGCCTCTTCCTGACACTTCCCCATTTCCCACTTCCATGACTACATCTCCACCACCTACAGCTCCTATATCATCCACCCCTTCTATGGTACAGAGTGATAAGACCCGTCCCTCGATCCCCACCGACTTGAGTTCACCCCTAGTTTCACACACCCCTATCCCGAGCTCTACCTCTCCGCTGCCTCCATCACCAGGTCTATCACTCCGGAGACCATTCTTGCTTCACAGGTTCATGGTGACATACGCAGGTTTTTAGTCAGGTGGAAGGATCTCCCTCCATCTGATGACACGTGGATGACGACACAGGATCCGCAGGATATGTATCCCGATTTCTGGCAGGCGTACCAGCACCAGCACTCGACGGAGTCGAGTTCTTCCCTTAACTATATGGGCGGGGAGTGCTGATGCGGAGCATCATCGGTATCGCCTGAGACGACGACAGCAGCACGGCTCGACTTGGAGCTTACAGTACTATTTTTCTATTTTGAGTGTTTATTTTGAGTGCTTATGTAGTGAGGTTATATTTGTATTTGTGTGTGAGAGTGTTATATGTATGTGAGGTATTTTGTTGTATTTTTGGACATTTGATACAGGTACAGGGTTATTTCTGTCATTCGGGCGATTTGGTGATCGGGCAATTTCAATTCGCCCGAATGGTTCTGGAAGGCTGGCGAGTTTGCACCTCTATGAGCACCACCTCAAAGCACCTTGCCATTGACCTTCCTCAATTTACCTGCGATCCTCGCCTACAAACAATTGAATTTGAAATTGATGTTGGTTTTGATTGTAAACAATATTGTTTACCCTATAATTCTCCTCCTCTTCTTCTCCCTCTTCTTCCCTCCCCTCTCTTTTTGTTTCAGCATCAAGTTGCTATTCTAAATAGAAGGCAAATGAAAAATAACTGGAGCCCTTATCATCTTCACAGTTGAAAATGGATTATGTAAGCTTGAATGCGCCTTTCCAATCTGCTTCCTGAGCCATTTCCAAACGCCGACAAGGAGTAAGCGTAGCGGGAAGGTATGAGCCCGGTTAGCCCGTCGCTTTATGGCTTAGAAAAGTAGCTGGCATTGGCTGTTTGAAGGAAAGAGAAAAATAGGTTGCTAGGAAGGAGGACAAAGGGGATAACTTTGAACAGAAGGGAGCGGTAAGAACACTTTTCCGTCTCAACAGTGGATTGCGCATAGCCAAGGGGAATGACTAACTAGCATTGCTTAGGATCAGGGACTAGGAAGGAAATAGGCCATGCAACACTGCCAACCGTGCTTGTAATCGATACTCCCACTAGACCTAGAAAGGATAAGAGGTGTAGATGCTCAACAACCTAGGGTCCAGGGGATCAAGAAAGAGGGATTCGCGCCTTGAAAGCGCACCTGAATGGAAGCACAGCCAACCACTATGCATAAAAGAAAAGAAACCAATAAGCCAATGAAGAGTTAGATTGACCTTTTAATGCCTTGGTATTATGGGATCCCACGAAAGAGGAGATCAACCGTAACTGTATGGAGGAAGCTAGCTAGGTCGCTTAGGGCATTAGCTGGTGGCCTTCTCCCTTTAACGCATTCCATTTAGGAAGAAGCCCTGCATTAGACCAGGGATAGACAGATGGCCCAAACAGATTGTTGGAAGGGTACACGGATAGGGTGGGCATAGTTCCCCTAAGGGACGCAAACTTGCAATCCTGCTCAGTGAACTAGCTAGGGGAGAAAGAGAGACTCCCTTAATACCTCAACGGGTGAAAGAGCTAAGAGCACCGGGCTTAGGTATATATTGGGGAATCCCATAGTGATTGGGCCTGTATCCCTAGCTCTACACCATTGTGTGTTGGGGAGTCTCCTCAGAACAGCATAAGAGAGTAAGAACATGCTATGCCTAAGCTAAACAGTTGGTCCTCCAGGCTATTAAGTATATGCTCTTGGGCCTAGGGGTATCAACAATCTTTTCTTACCTAGTTGTCTAGGTGGATCCACGATCTTAGTCCTTCAAGGATGCAATGTCAGCCCGTACCCGGTGAAACAGTTAGGTGGGATTAGCTTGCACTATTCATTGGAATATTCCTTGCCTGCCCCAGCTTCCACTATTCTACATTCCGCTCATTCGCTCGCTTGATGAATGGGCAACCACCCTAGCCTGTCTAAGTCACTCTCCAATATCAGCGGAATGTCGAGCTACTTCCTACTTTCTTTTAGTATTCTTTTCTATGGCACATCCTAACGATCTTACCTTCTCAATTCCGGATTCCAGTCCTAAGATAGGCAAGCAACTACTTCTTTCCCGACTTTCACTCGCTGTCCTTCTGCTCTCACTGTGGGGAAGTAAGAATAGAGCTTTGCATCCCCGGACTGGTAGAGTACTCTCTTTTCCTTCCTTTGCTTTCATCCTCCTCTCTCAGTCGCTATATCCTTAGCAACATCAGCTACTAAAGCTACATGAGCTACTATACTACTAGTACAGAAACTAGTACAGTACCGGCGGCAACATGCAGGGATATAGGTTCTTTGACAATTGGTCCTTACTTCGGGAAATTCACTCTTGACTCTCCATTCGGACAAGTTGATGAAACAAAACGCCGGAAAAAGGGGCATTCGCGGATTCCCCCACCAATTGTACATAAGTGAGTTCCTTTATTACACTTACTAGCCGGTAAAGCTAGGCTGCTTGTCTTAACCCTGGCATTACATATTGGTTGGAACGAACCTATCATTTACTGTGTACTGTCTAAACTACTACTTTATGAATTTATTTCAATGTTAGGTTAGCATACCCCCTTTCATTGAAAGAGTTCCCGCAGTAAGGGATAGAGGTAAACGCCAAATTCTATATGATGGACAATGAGTTATCAAGTCACTGAGTCAGGTTATCAACCCTGACTCACACTAAAGACTCGTGTACCCATCTTAACCTTGCCAAGTCTAAGAGTTACCCTAAACTTACTTTAACATTACCACTAACTCCTTCCCCGTAGGGTCGAACTTCCTCTCATAGGGTGAATCCCATGGAGGAGTCTCCTGATCAAGGTCGGAATTGTAGAACGGATCCTGCTTGAGCCAATCATCGGGATTCTCTCCCCGCTCTATTTTCTCAAAAACGAAAACTATGTTTGGTCCCAGAGGTGCGTTTTGCCACCTTCACTATCAGAGAAGAATAGGTCACAGGGATCGTCTCCATCTGTCAGAAAGACAAAGTCGTCATCTGTCGAGCATTCCTTCTTAGGCTTTTCAGCTTCATGAAAGTCAGCTCTAAGTTCTTAGATTTCTGGAAGACTTTCGATTAAGAGCTCAGCCCAAACAGGAAGTTCATCATGCTCTGGATGAACAGGAGCACGAGGAACTGATGGGCCAAAGTGCTTCGGTACCTCTACTCCGTGCCGCAGATCGACATCCGAAATATGAGTAATACCATAAGACTCCATACCCGGACCTAATAGAGGCTAAAGTTGATTTATCAATCTTCTTCCCTATTTCTATAATACTTAATATTCCGAAAAGGGAAAGATATGACCAAGGAACATTGCATTGCTGCATACCTGTTTGCGTCGAAGGCATATGAGATTAAGCGTAAGTCAGGTTCTCTCTTCATGGCACTGTATTTCAAAAAGTGTTGGAACACTTTCTGCCCGTTACACTTCAGCCAAAGCTTCTTCCGGCTTTTTTACTTGGAGTAATCATTCACCTGGATCCAGCATGCTTCATTCCACAAAGCGTCCATGGGACTTCTCTTAAACGCACTCAGGCTACCGGTGGCTCTAAACCAAGCATTCTGCGCTCTAATTGGAACGTGTGAATTGACTAAAATGGGCAAGGGATGCACTCGTCACAGATAACTGCCTACCGGAGATGAGCTATACCACTAGGACTGGACTTCTTTCCTCTCTTCCCCCCCTTAGAAAGCCCCTCGCCGCAGGGGGGCGTGTTTCCAAGCATTCTTAGTCATTTTTACTTCTCGCTTTCCTGTTATGCTTTCATTTCTTATCTTATTACTCCCCCTTTTTCTTTTTACTCCTGATGGTCGAGAATCATCTTAGAAAGAAGATCACATGGTGCGCGCATCAGAAAGATCTCAGATTGACAAAGCGGACATTGGGTAAAAACGACCAGGCATAGAGATTCTATCCTTTCTTTCTGAACTTTACATTAGGATCTCAGGTTGGGCAGGCACAAACTCGCATTTCTTTTTCTTCAGACGCCTATTCTGCTTTTTCACATGAAAGCATGAGCAGGGTTCACAGTCGAGTTGAACAAGAGCATTAATAGCTTGGGCACTGACCTCTTCCCATAACCCTCGGCTCACCGTGAACTGGGCTTTAGTTCAAGCTCCAGACTAACTTTCGCTCGTCCCTTCCCTACTTTAAATAAGATTTCGTTGTCAAGTGAAAAAGACCTCTTCATCTTAGCTACCGAAACCATCCGCTCCTAGTCCGATTCACTTGTCACTTGCACCTACCTTCTTTTATTCCTTACCTTTGATCTTTCTATCCTTACTCCGGAACACTGCCATCTCGCTTCCCCTTTAGAACGACTACCCCGACCCTCAAAAAGAGCATTGCTTTCCTCACAGCTGAACATGACCACAAAAGGTACTGAACCAGACGAATCCTAAGCCAAGCTAGCCCACAGCATTACTACTACTTCTTTGCCTTGCAGCCGCTTCTCAGTATCCAGATGGGAAAGCAGAACGCGCAAGAGAGAGAGTTAGGCACTACCCTGGGCTGGGGATTTTACTAGCTATGATTCTAGCAAAAAAAAGAGTGAAAATCAATCTCCGAATCGCTTACTACCTGGAGCCAGGTCTTTCTTCTTTATGGCCTTGCGCCGTGATCAACTACTTCTTTTATATATATATATACGTACGAAGCCAGGAAAGAGTCAAAGTCAGAAAGCACTCGTAAAGCCGGAAAGAAAGCGACTCTATTACTCTATGCTCTATGCCTACTAACAGCTAGGGCTACTACTGATCTAAGAGCTGCTTCTATCACATCGGATTAACAGGCAAAGCCTCTTCTCGCGCTCCTGCCCCTAGAAAAGACAAAGAGCATTCGCTCGTTCCGAATCGACAAGATCAATTTGTTTTCTGCCTTCTTCCTTAGTCTCTTCTAAGTAGACTACCCTACTCAGTAAAGGATTGCTAATCAACTCTCTCCCCCGTACTGAAGGAACTCTGGGTTACCAATGCTTCTAGCTATTTCGAATCAAGCTTGAGAAAAGAGAGCTTAAACCTTCCGAGTCTCTAAAAAAGAGGAAATCTAGTGTTTTTTCAAGTCTTAACGACTGAGCAACCATAGTGGGAGATTTCTCTCCACACCTTAGGTCCAATCAGTTATTAAGCGAGGTAATCACAATGATATCAGAGATACGGTAGCTTAATACAATATCTCAAACCCATGTGACGCCTCTAGGCACACATGACCAACGAACACACTTTCGCGATCATTATATCTTGATGGCCATAAGGTAGCTTTAGCTACCTCTAGATATTGGCTTTATCACGCCAAATATCTACATCGAGAAACCTGACCATAGTCGCATCACACTAAACTTGACGGATCTCCAGGTGTTGGAATTGGAGCCCAATCAAGACCTAAATGATGCACCCAGTCGTAACTCTTCATTTGTTGACCAAATCTTACCAACTCTTCGTCGGTTTGACTAATCTTCTAATGTCGAGTTACCAAGGGAACGTTTAATAGTGTGTCCAGAGTAACCTCTGGATCAAGAGCTTCACAGAAATACCATCGCACGTAAGCTAACCACATTACCATCCATCCCCGGAGTAAAATGTACTCCTTACAGTCGCATTGTTCTAGTGAGAAATAATGCTCACCAAGAACAAGTCGAATATCCTTGGAAACCAGCAGCTGGCAAATCCACCAAATCTTCCCCTTAGATACGGGTTAAGCGGTACTCCACCTCCCAACCAGAAGGTAAGAGGTAGAGATAAATGCCATAAAGCAGTCATCCTAGCTACTTTCTTACTAGTAGTTTTGGGTAACTTGCCCAGCACTCGATAGCCTGCCCCACCCAACCTGAGGTATGTTGAATACCTAAGATTTGGGTTCATCACCTTACGAGCTAATAAACCGTAAGAGTGATGACAAGACAGAACTGTCTTGGCGGAAACAGGAGAGATGTCCTTAGACACCCCTTTAATCCTGAATCTCTTAGCAAATTCAATAGAACCAATAGAAGAAATTAAAGACTTCTATAAAGAAATCCTAATCTCTAATGATTCTATATAATTTATATAAACTTGTGCAACTCTACTGTCGGTAATGACAACATAATATAGTTTAGTCGCATCAGTTTACAAAGACTTTAGAGACTCTTTAGAGGTGAAGATTTCTTCAACTAAATCTTATATCATATATATATAAGGGTGGACACGGACACCTATTGAGTTTGCAAAGAAGTGCCAAAAGTCTTATACTCTTGATGGCGATAAGGTTCTTTCTCACCTCTAGATCTCTTTTTTATCAAGTCGAGGATCTACATCGAGTGTACAAGATAGGAGTTCTCTGAAACCAAAACTTCCCTTTTCTTCTGGAGCTGGAAACAACCAGAAGTCCAGTTGGAACCTAGTTGATAAATCAAACATAATGAATTACTTAACAGTAAACTCCGCCTTTTATGGCTTAGTCGACCATTTAAGCAACTCATTATAAGAGAGATAGAAACTAGTGTTTCTAGAGTAACCTCTAGATTAAGGGTTCCATAAAAGTGCCATCGCACCTAGGCTAACGGTCTAGTCACCATCTAGTGAGCAGTGTGGCTTCTATGAGTACACACTGCTCTCAGAGAATCATCTCTAAAAGCAGCATGAATACCTTCCAGGGAAACTCATTTTAATGAGCTGGGTACGGATTAGGCGTTAAACCTAAAGCAACCCACTGCTAAAGATGATAAATCATCACCTGACGCAGCGCACCAATAGAAAACCTCAAGCCGAGGTACACCTGCTCTACCAAACCACACAAAATTGAAGTGATGAGGTAAAGAGTAGGCCAAGACAAGCTATAATTACTGAAATTCCATATAACTAGGATCTTGGTTGATCTACCTTAACTATCTAAAGTCATTTAAGTGACCAAGATATATAAGATAAGACTGACCACTATACTAATTATATGAGATCAACAATAATATAGCTCCATCTTTCCATCCTTCCCATCTTTCGACCATCTGAGAGTTTATTATAATGGACTAAAGTATATCTCCATTAGAAATAAACTCCCATCCATTAACCTCTCTTTAAACCCCTAGAGTAACTATAGTATCTAT